TTATCCGCCTATTGAAATAGATTCAACAGCAGCTAGATCCAGAGGAAAGTTGTGAGCATTACGTTCGTGCATAACTTCCATACCTAGGTTAGCACGATTAATGATATCGGCCCAAGTGTTAATTACACGACCTTGACTGTCAACTACAGATTGGTTGAAATTGAATCCATTTAGGTTGAAAGCCATAGTGCTTATGCCTAGAGCGGTAAACCAGATACCTGCTACAGGCCAAGCAGCTAAGAAGAAATGTAAAGAACGGGAGTTGTTGAAACTAGCATACTGGAAGATCAATCGGCCGAAATAACCGTGAGCAGCCACAATATTGTAGGTTTCTTCCTCCTGACCAAATTTGTAACCTGCATTTGCGGACTGATTTTCAGTAGTTTCCCTGATCAAACTGGAAGTTACCAAAGAACCATGCATAGCACTGAATAGAGAGCCGCCGAATACACCAGCTACACCTAACATGTGGAATGGATGCATAAGGATATTGTGCTCAGCCTGAAATACAATCATGAAATTGAAAGTACCAGAGATTCCTAGAGGCATACCGTCAGAGAAGCTTCCTTGACCGATAGGGTAGATCAAGAAAACAGCAGTAGCAGCTGCAACAGGAGCTGAGTATGCAACAGCAATCCAAGGACGCATACCTAGACGGAAGCTAAGCTCCCACTCACGACCCATATAGCAAGCTACACCAAGTAGGAAGTGTAGAACGATTAGCTCGTAAGGACCCCCGTTGTATAGCCATTCATCGACGGAAGCTGCTTCCCAGATGGGATAGAAGTGCAAACCGATGGCTGCAGAGGTAGGAATAATGGCACCAGAGATAATATTGTTTCCATAAAGAAGAGAACCGGAAACGGGCTCACGAATACCATCAATATCTACCGGAGGAGCTGCGATGAAAGCAATAATGAATACAGAGGTTGCGGTCAATAGGGTAGGGATCATCAAGACGCCGAACCATCCAATGTAAAGACGGTTTTCGGTGCTAGTGATCCAGTCGCAGAAGCGACCCCATAAATTTGCGCTTTCGCGTCTTTCTATAATTGCGGTCATGGTAAGAACTTCGTTTATAAAATCATCAGAGGCTCCCAAGCATAAGGCTTGTTATTTGACAGTATAATATGATCCATGTATCAATGTCAACCAATATTTGGTATGGGATTTCAATATATATCCCGTTGGGATATATACTGATCTATCTATATTGATAGTATAGAGATGTATTTTATATAGACTATATATTTTTTGCATATATTCCACACTCTATAGATCTATCTGTAGTTAGCTACTACATGAAATTATTGATTTCTGGTTCCAGGGAGATCCGTTGTGTTGTAATGAGAACGGATAGGATTTAATCAGTGAAGATCAAATTTTTTTTGTTCGCTACAACGAACGAAGTGCAATGCGATTCTGGAACCGAATTCTGAATCAATTGATATGAGTGGTATATTAATTAATTCTTCATAACCTTTCCAGAGAACCTGCGATAGTTCGTTTCCTGTGAATAGGAACGAATGAATATGAAAAGGAACTTTATTGGATCCAGAACCGGAACAAGTGGACAGAGGTACCTATCGCAATTGGATCAATTTGATCCGGGTTGCCCGGGACTCGAACCCGGAGCTCGTCGGATGGAGTGGATTATCTGCTCCTTCAGTATCAGTAAGGAGCGAGAAATCTCTCCCCAAACCGTGCTTGCAATTCTCATCGCACACGGCTTTCCCCATGTAATTTATTTATTTATTCCCTAATCATTTTAGTTCTCGGATGGAAAAAGAAAAATGATTCTGAATCGAGGCAATGACTCAAAGAGCATTTCATTGGTAAAATAAGTTTTCTATTTTAAGATTTAAGATCCTGTATCTTTTGCCAGGAATTGGCTAGGGGATTTATCTGGGGAATATCTGAATGCCAAATTCGTTCTCTCTGTGAACGGGCCGCTGCTTTCGATGAAAAAGCCGGAAAATAAAATTCTCGCTCTTTTGAAAAATATTTTTTGAAGAGTTCTGGACCTAATTCCTTCCGAACTACACGTATCGTACTTTTATGTTTACAGGCTAAAGTTTTAGCACATGATAGTGAAAGTATATACTTTATACGATATAAACCATCTCGATCAAGGGATCCACTGTAGTAATGAAAAATATTTTTCCAAATTCGATCGAATCGATCGAGGATATCATCATCTGTTAGACTAGTCCAATACAATTTACTAATTGGCCGCCCTGATATGTCACATAATTTTTCTCTAGCCAATAATCCAATTATTGGTACAATCGGAACTATTGGATCAAATTCATCGGTAATAAGATCGGTAATGAATAACTCATCTAGCATTTTGGTCCTGACCAGAAGAGGTTTCATCCGAACCCTCAGAAAATAACCTAAGGAAGAAGAACAATTCTTGGATAATTGATGAGAACATACCCTATATGGTTCGGACCAAAGATGGAAATAAAATTGCCGAAAAATTGGAAGATGATATCTACATTTTTTCACTAGGAGATGAGTACCCTTTATAGCTATAATAGATCTTTCTGCATATCTAACATAGTGAATTCTAGGATCCTTCAACGACCAGATACTTTTCAGTGAATTTCGACGATAATTTCTGATAATATGTTTGATCTTTCGATCAAAATGAGTTTGATCAGGGAAAGATCCATGAGACAACGATCGTGGATGAAAGGATCGTTTAAGAAGGGGAACTAGAATGGATTCACATCCATAGACATAATGATTCCACAGGAACAGCAAGAATCTTGTATTTACTCTCGGGTCGATAATAATTGATTTTTGTAAATTATCTGGACTATTTCGATATTTATAGAGAACAGATCGTAATGGGTGCAAGGAGGGAGCATCTCGGATCCAGCGACGAAAGGTTCGAACCAAAATTTCCGGATGAATAGAATAGGGTATTCGTGTATCTAATATATAATTAGAATGCGGGAATTTATCTTCCAAGAAGGGAAATATTGAATGGATCGATCGGAAACTCTTCCATTCATTCATCCCTTCCACAGAATATTTCGACCGTATAGAGAACGGAACTTCCAGGACCAATGTAAGTCCTTCTAGTACCGATTCATAATAGAAACTCTTGTTGCGATCAACTAATGGATTTGGATCGCAATTCAAAAAGAAAACAATTGAATTATTCTGTTGACGTATTTGACCAATCAAACGTTTTACAGTTAGGAAACTGAATTGATCATTGGAACTTAAATGTTCCATCGATTCAGAGGAACTTGATCCATCCAAATAATGATCATGATAAATTGCGTAAAGATCTTCCTGGAAAAAGAGTGGATATAAAAAGCATTGTTGCCAAGAGCTATCTTCCTTCCCGTATCTATGGAACTCATCCATTTTCAAACCTCAGCTATGTCCCTCGTTCATGAGAATAACCTCTTAATTTCTGAGATAATACATGGTGCGATCTAGTCGGGACAAGATAGGAAAAAAATATATATATCCGGATATTAAGATTCTATATTAAATTCAACAGATTTACTACCCAAGGATCTCATTCGTCATGAGGAAGAACGAAAATCTTTTATCCTGGCGACCGATCGCTCTCCTGACTCATGGGATAAATCAACCTGGTCAGTACACTATTTATCTTACACATTTGTATCGAGTACTTAGGACTCATTGTGAGTGTATAAATCCCTGATCTACTCAGGGAAAACCTCCCGATATCGGGTACTAAAATGCTCTTAACTTCTGATCAGTAAAGGGAATTCCTCGCTCGTTTAATTGGAACGAGGAACAGAAGCTCGTTCCTCTGGGTTTACCTATGATTCAAGTCATATAACTTTCTCCATTGACTCATTCGACTTAATCGTGAATTGATTCGATCCTATTCACAATTATCACATTTGATCCGAAAGGATGAGCATATTATAAATCATCTAAATATATAATAGACATTTCCCACCTATTTGATTCCTTGAATAAGATCCGGTCCTGATCGAATACAATCAGGTATCCTAAAAATAATATAAGGTATCATAAAGATCATATGTTGGAACGACATGCTATTTTTTCCGTTCATTATACTTCGAGGATCAGTCGTAGTCTTCCGAACTTTACCGATGGTATCGACGAGTTTTCTACTTCATTCAAATGTGTGAAAGACCTTAGTCGCACTTAAAAGCCGAGTACTCTACCATTGAGTTAGCAACCCATATTGCGAATAGATATTGAGGATATATATACGATCGAAGTGGAATGTGAGGTTACTAAATATGAACCGGTAAATAGAATCTTACCAATCATTGTTGTTAAATGACGAACGGGATCAAAAACCTATGTGAATGACCAAATAATGAACTCGTCAGTTCATATATGGATATGAATAGTTTCTTTCGATCCGCTATTCCAGAATAAAGTAATCTAGGTTATGAATAAATGATCCGTCGACAGAATAATCATGATTGGATAGAATCACTGATCAATGATGAACCTAAGATATCTATCTCTATTGTGAATGGACGAATTATATCGACACAATACACTATTGTCAATCCAGAATAAGAGATAAATTCATTGTTGGATTGGCAACTGTATTGGGATGAGATGTTAGACGCATCGAGAGAAAATTCTAGGCTTATTTGTAACAGCCTTGGTGGAACGATTAGGGCATTTGATCCGAATATGAAATGTTGGATGTCATTATCCACATCCATCCACCAAACCAATTATGTAAAGTCGCACGTTGCTTTCTACCACGTCGTTTCAGACGATGTTTTAAAGATCCCTCCCTGCTGATCTCGAATCATGATCGAGACGTGATTATGAATAGTCATTAACTCCATTGATATTATAGGAATAGATATCGAATTGGATTCACTTTTTTTGTATAGAATAAGCTCAATGTAATAAATGAATTTATATTGATTAGGTACTTAATGCTTCTTTAGCTGCGTGCATTACCTCGACAGTAATGTTCAAAATGCCCTTTCGTCGTGCGAATTTTTCTGTATTTCTCTTTACTTCGTCCCTGACAAAACGAGGGATTCTATTCAATTCTAGTTGACTTTCAGGATCCCAAATTAGACTCATATCCGTGGATAATGATTTTGTCATTATTTCCTTCGTATCATGACCACAAAAAATTTCTAGAAGATGATCTTCCATACCCAGAGCAAATGAGTTATAAACTGGATCAGCTATTTGATTAGTACCTTCGTAACCCAAGAAGGGTCGATATCCCAAGGAAAAATTTTGGATATGAGCTGGTGCGGAAATAACTCCACAGGGAATCTCAAGACGTTTACCGATATGACGTTCCATTTGAGTACCAAATATTGCAGAGGGCTCTACGCGAGCGATAATATCTCCTACTTCAGCATGATCATCTGTGATGATTATCTCATCAGAAAAATCTTTAATTTGCTCTTTAAACCATTCTGCATCATGTTTACAATAAGTACCTGTACAACTCACACGAATTCCCATCTCTCTAGCAAGTATCTTAGTGATTGAAGCAGCATGAGTTGCATCACCAAAAACGACTGTTTCTTTCCCCGTAAAATTCTGACAATCAATAGATCTTGAGAACCAAGCAGCTTGGGAAACGAATCGAGTTTGTCCATCGATATAGGATTCGTAATCAACTCTTTTGCTTGATAAAATAGGAGCCGCCAAGGTATCAACATATTTCTTTATCTGTCGGATGCACTCAGCCATATCTACAGCTCCCATAGGAGTTGTAGATACATAAGGCATTCCAAATTCTTTATTCAAATACATCGCTGTCATTAAGCCCACTTCACGATAAGGAATTAAATTGAACCAAGCTTTTGGTAAATTTTTCAGATCCTCTACAGATCCCCCTTCAGGAATTATTTGATTAATTCTGATGTCCAGATCTTTTAATAAACGTCTCAACTCACGACAATCGTGTCGATTATGAAAGCCTAGAGTAAGAATCCCAATTATATTTACAGAAGGTGCATCTGTTACAAATTGATCCAAATTTTCTTGTCTATGGGATTTATCCAAATAATATTGAACCACCTGTTCCAAAGTTCTATCCGCTGCCTGAATTTCATTCACTTGATAATGATCAACATCCGCAAAAATGACGTTGCAATCAGAGATTATGGATGCTCTATCCACAAAGTTTTTTAAATCCTCTTGCAAGATACTAGAGGTACATGTAGGTGTCAATATGATCAAATCGGGACCTTCCTCCTTATCTTTTCGAATAATATTATCGACAACTCTTTTTCGAGATCCACGTGCTAGTACGTGACGATCTACTATACTAGCAGTTGCAGGAGTAAAATTTCTTTCCCGTTCTAACATAGAGCGCATTACATTAAAATAATCATCTCCTAGAGGAGCATGCATAATGGCATGTACATTTTTGAATGAACTAGCTACTCGTAGAGTTCCAATATGAGCAGGACCAGCATACATCCAATGGGCTAATTTCATAAATTGAACCTTATCTCGAATTGATCCGTATTCCCATCTTGCACCACAGAGATATCCCTTTAATTCCATTGGATCTACCTTTTACGAAAGAAGAAAGAGAAGAGGGAGGGAAGGTAAAACAGGAACCAATGAAATAAGTCTGGGATGGAAGGATTCGAACCTCCGAATAACAGGACCAAAACCTGCTGCCTTACCGCTTGGCCACACCCCATTCCCATCCTATTTCCCTATTCATATGCTAATGAATACTTATAAAAAACTTTTTGTCAACCCATTAGGATCCAAGATTCATTAGATCAGATCCCAATTGGTCCGGAAAATTTTGTGGATATATTGACAAAAAAGGTTCTTTATGGAATTGGACATAATAGGAGAAACAGAAAAAGGGACAAGAATATCCATTCATTGATCAATCTCTATTAGATTGGGTAAAATATTGTATGTATGAAAAAATCATCCCTTCCAACCCCAAGTCTGGTCAAACTTGCCGAAGAGCTTCGATCGATTCGATCAATCAAAGACTTTTCTGGCTTTACCCCCCCCCTCATTTTTATTGGAGAAAAAAATGCTAGTTATACTCAATATTTGTATAGATGATGCCTTTATTCATTTAAATAATCCCTTTTTTGGAAAATTACCTGAGGCTTATGCAATTTCCGATCCAATTGTCGATGTAATGCCAATTATTCCCGTTCTCTCTTTTCTCTTAGCCTTTGTTTGGCAAGCTGCTGTAAGTTTTCGATAAAAAGTATCCCTTTTTTTCCTTTTTCAAGTTTTTGGATCGCTGTCATTCATCCAATTTCTGTATCACCCTTTCCATTTTTTGTGGCAGAAGTTCTATCCTTGCTCCACCCAACGATACCAGATCCAGATACCTTATCTGCTCCCGGCTAAAAACTTTTCAACTCACCTTTGTAAATTCCTTCTGATCCCATCGCTCACTCCGGATCGAGCTATTTGGTCACGTAGTGATACGAATCATATATTTTCATAAAGATTCGATAAATATCTGGTTGATCCAAAAAAGAAGAAGGGAAGAAAGAACATTTGGAAAACAAAGGGATAAATTATCTCCTTCTTTTTTTGATTTATTTTCACACGTGATTCGGAGAAATCATTTTGTGATCTGTATTAATCATACTATTGCTTGGTATTCAAGTATCCATATATGGTACAAAGATTGATAATCTATTCTGTTGTACTTATAATAAGGATCCCGGAGATTACGTAATGCTTACTCTTAAGCTGTTCGTTTACACAGTAGTGATATTTTTCATTTCTCTTTTTATCTTTGGATTTCTATCAAACGATCCAGGACGTAATCCCGGACGTAAAGAATAGTGGAAAAAGTATCTAGCTTTTCCGTTCCGTAGAAAGATCCGAAGTTATCCGTTTTCAGGATCAATAGTGACCGAACGGAGAGAGAGGGATTCGAACCCTCGGTACGGATAATCCGTACTACGGATTAGCAATCCGCCGCTTTGGTCCGCTCAGCCATCTCTCCAAAATGGAATGTAACAAAATGAATGGTGGAGTGAAGATGTATACCATAGCATGTACGGATTGTATCGACAATACAATGAATATAGCAATTATTCAGTTAGATAAAAACCAATCTGGCGAATCGTATTGTTCATTTCGTTAAAAAAGATTCTTTTCTTTTATTGGCCTGGCCACACCGGCCAGGCCAAACCAAGAAAAGTCAGGAATCAATAATACAGCGCTCTACCTAATCTGAGCGCTAAAATCATTGTTATAAAAGCAAGAAAAAAGGCTATCACAAATTGAGCTATCATCTCTTCATTCCCTCTCCAATCATTTTGAATAAATGAGTTACACGGAACGGATTAGTCCATTTATTTCTCTCCAGTATCCAATTTGATTATCTAGATATTGAAATACATCAATGGGCTCTCTATCTATTTTATGTATTATTGTAAAGATATCAGTTGCTCAAGGCTATTGTAAAGATATTAGTTGCTCAAGGCTATAGTTTCCTAATCGAAACTACACAGATGGGGAAGGAGAAGAGAAAATAGAAGTGTGAAAAGTGATTGATCTTGACAACATTTTATTCATACATCCATCAAGTCGATGGGATCATAGGGGTGAAAGAAAACGAAATGAATCTAGAGGTTATTGCACAGCTCACTGTTCTGACTCTGACGGTTGTATCGGGTCCATTAGTAATTGTTTTATCAGCAGTTCGCAAAGGTAATTTATAATTACAATGAGCCATCTCCGGGAATGAAATACTATTTACCCAAGTATTGAATCTCCGGGGATGGAGATTCATGTAATGATGAAAACGAGGTAATGATTGATAGAAACTTTCAATGGAGGTTGATAACTCCTCGTCTTCCTATTGGTTGGACAAAAGATCGATCCGTATATTACAATTGGATCGTGGCGGGTATAGTTTAGTGGTAAAAGTGTGATTCGTTACATTATCAACTTGAATAGTTGAAGGATCTTTTACATGGATCTCTGATCCATCTAAAGCTCTATTTCTAGATAGGTTAAAAACCTCCCCTATGAATACCTTCCTAACCACGATGGAAGAGTTCATGTGTGACACAACTTAATATACTTTACGTTTCCATATTAGAGTATAGTGCTTCACTTCTTTCCATTAAAACAAATGCCCGTTGGTGTTCCAAAAGTGCCTTTCCGAGCCCCTGGAGATGAAGATGCAAATTGGGTTGACTTATACAACCGACTTTATCGAGAGAGATTACTTTTTTTGGCTCAGGATATAAATCACGAGATTGCAAATCAACTCATGGGTCTCATGGTATATTTGAGTGCAGAAGATGCAAATAAAGATATTTTCTCATTTATTAACTGTCCCGGTGGATCAGTAATACCGGGAGTAGGTCTTTTTGATGTTATGCAAATAATAGTACCAGATGTACATACAATATGTATGGGGGTAGCCGCTTCGATGGGATCTTTCATCCTAATCGGGGGAGAAATTACTAAACGTATAGCATTACCTCACGCTAGGGTTATGATCCACCAACCTGCTAGTTCCTATTATGACGGACCGGCCGCAGATTTTCATAAGGAATCGCAACACGTAACGATGCTTCGTGATTACATAACAAAATGTTATATAGAAAGAACAAGCAACCCTGGAGAGGTCATTCAACGGGACCTGAACAGAGATGTTTTTATGTCAGCAACAGAAGCTCGAGCTTATGGCATTGTTGATGCCGTAGCGGAAGGTTGATCTCGTAGCGGAAGATCCTCTTTTTTTTTTTTTTTTTTTTCATTTCTTTTAAAATGAACTGTAATTTGATCTCTATGTTCCCTAAAAAAAAAAAAGGGGGAAAGTGATTCATTTCATAATAACCCGATATGGTTAGGATCAATCTGAACCAATCAATTCCGCATACAATCCGGCCAGAATGCCCACTATTCAACAACTTATTAGAAATGCAAGACAGCCAATAGAGAATAGAAAAAAATCTCCTGCTCTTCGAGGATGTCCTCAGCGTAGAGGAGTATGTGCTAGGGTGTATGTGCGACTCGTTTGGATCAAAAGCTGACTCAAACAGACTGGGAAATTATTACAACGGAATAACATAATAATTTTCCCGCTGTAACCAAGTACAGATCCATCATCTAACCTTACCGGGGATGAAATTTATGGTTTCCATTGGTGCAAATCCAATCACCTTTATGCGGGATGAAAAGCAATTCCTCATTGGTAGCGAATGGTCATCAATCCATTGAGCGGGGAAATCATGCAAATTTTAGAAGCATAAAGTTTATGCTCATATTGCTGCGAGAACGGAACAACAGGGTTAGCTATCTGGCCAACCCCAGAATTACATGTCGTTACTGTATGAATAGATCTTGTAATGAAAGTATTTATTACTTGATGATTAAAGAGTAGAGCTGGAGATGGTAAACCGTACAAGTTACCAATAACATACTTATTTCATAGTTCGGAAATGAATAAGAAGCTCCGGCGTATAAAGAGGACCTTACCGTTGGAGAAAGAACCATAGAAACGATGAAACCCATGATTTTTTCTCATTCTCAGTACAAGGTCCCAGTCCTTGCCTACCCAGAAGATGCCTATCTAAAGGGAATTATGGTTGGGAAGGTTGCAGTAGCAAAAGCCATTGGAACTTTTCTTTTCTAAATAAGAAGAATCAGTTTTATTCTCAATGAAAAAAAAAAATGACTAACCGAGAAAAAGATTAGCGATTCATAAGAGTAAACTTCAATGACCAGAGTGAAACGTGGATATATAGCTCGAAAACGTCGGAAAAAGATTCTTGCATTTGTATCAGGCTCTCGAGGGGCCCATTCGAAACTTTTTCGAACTGCTAACCAACGAAAAGATAGATCCTTAGCTTCCGCCCATCAAGATAGAGGTAAACGCAAGAGAGATCTTCGTCGTTTGTGGATTACTCGGATCAATGCAGCAGCCCGTGCCAATGGAGTCTCTTATAACAGATTCATCCAATATTTGTATAAGAGGCAGTTGCTTCCAAATCGTAAAACACTTGCGCAAATAGCTGTATTAGATAGTAATTGCTTTTCCACCATCTTGAAGAAAGAACTTATCGTGTGATGAAATAGGTTAGATATAAATGAAAGAAATAGATAAAGATGGAATGGATATAACAGATTCTCCCGGAGAATTCCCTCCGGGAAGGTAGAACCATTTCAATATTTTCAATATTGGATTAGAAATAAACAAAATAAAAAGAATGAAATCCAATTATTTTCCAAGAATGAAATCCTGTAAACTTTTTCAACAATAGACTCAAGATCTGCCTCTTTATCGAACAGATATACCAGCTCCGATTTGATTAAGGAGTAGGTTCATTTCCCATTTCTATGGATCAAATTAGTTTTCATTATAAAGAAAAGGTAACAAAGATAGAATACGAGCTCGTTTAATAGCGTTAGTCATCAGACGTTGTTGTTTTGAAGTCAATCTATTAACTCGGCCGGATAATATTTTTCCTTGCTCGCTAATAAATCGACTAATTAGGCTCATATTTTTATAATCGATCCGATCTCCCGATCCAATTGGTGACAAATGTCTACGAATTGGTGTCAAATTTCTACGAAAAGATCGCTTGGGTTTATCCAAATATCGCTTGGGTTTATCCATAGTTTGTTTCATGAACCTTTGGAATACTATTTATTCAAAATCTTTTGAAAATATCGTTCCATTAAAGATCTTGTTGAAATACCATTTCTTTTTATATCTGTGATCTATTCTTATCCCTGGGTAGGAGTAGTAAGTTTAATCTCTTTTTTTTATTTCTCCGTGAATGGTATGCTTGTAACAATAGGGACAAAATTTCTTTAATTCCAATCGAATAGGTGTATTGCGTCGATTTTTCCGAGTCGTATATCTAGAAATTCCCGGGAATTTTTTATAAACACTATCTTGGGTACAACTAGTGCACTCCAAAGTAATTGTTACTCTTACATCTCCGCTCTTGGCCATAAACTTACTCTAGATATTGGGTCTACTTTCCTTTTGATCTGAAAAAGAAAGAGGGAAAAAGGGATAGAAGTTGTTGATAACCGGAGATCCCGCGATGAAAAATTTTTGAGTAAAAAAATTCTTGATCAGGAGTTTTCAGTTGTACTTACAAAATGAAATGTGGAAAGAACCTTTGGATCTTTATTTCTACTTTGATTCTACCCCCCCCCCAAAAAAAAAAAAAGCTTGGATCTCTATTTGGGGCTGAATCAACTAATTTGTCCAAGAGGTAGGAAAAGTAGATCTAACACAATTTTTTTTCCTCGGTTTTAGGGGGAGGAAAAAAATTAAAAAGAGAGAGTCAAAGTCAGAGCATCTGGGAAAAAACGATTGATTTCTATCAATAGACCGGCTAAAGATATGAACCATAAAATAGCTAACACAGGTGCTGTGGAAAGATAGGTCTTTAGATCTTGCATTGTAAATTCTCCTTATCGATCATAATGCGTAAGTTATTAAACCCAATAGTTATGAATCTCTTGTAGGGGAAACTCGGAACTTATGGATATATGTATAATTTTATCCGGGCTGGGTCCTTATTTATAGAACAGGAAAACGATGTTTCATCACCAAACCAAATTTTGCTAATTCATAGTTATATTCTAGATAATAGACCCTACATGCATGTATAAAGTCTTTTCACCCACGAGACCAAAGAGAATTAAAGGTGTTCAAATATTGGAAACAGATTTCAAATTATATAAAATAACATTGTCTAATGATTAGAAGGGATGTAGCGCAGCTTGGTAGCGTGTTTGTTTTGGGTACAAAATGTCGCAGGTTCAAATCCTGTCATCCCTACCTATTCCTTCTTTTCTATGGAAAGAGAGAGGAACGAAAGATCATTTTATATCGATTTGAATCGAACATCAAATAATTGAATCGTATCAGATGCAAAAATGTTTGATACTCGTAGAGTATCAACGAAAGGTATTTTTTATTCCCTTTATCTCCATATTTTTTAAGAAAGCGCTCTTAGTTCAGTTCGGTAGAACGTAGGTCTCCAAAACCTGATGCCGTAGGTTCAAATCCTACAGAGCGTGATTTTGTTCCTAGAGAATGAAACCCTCTAGATTACCGATAATTCCGTTTCAACTGGAACGAGCAATGGATTCTGACCTCCCAGGAAAAGTAGGAGGTCAAGCCAATGAAATGGGATAATATTTCCGGATCAAATATCCAATTGATCACCACGTCGGTATTGTGAATATGCAGTTACGAATAATCCGGCCAAAGTTATAGGAATTAGACCTAAAACAATTCCGGATGGCAAAGCCTCAACCATTTCGATTCAACGGAATAAGTAGGGATAATAGCTATCCTGGATAGTACCCTGAATTTGATATGAATCTCAATGATCATAAATTTATATAGAGAGAATCAACAAAATTGTTCAAATGAAAATAGTGAACTGAGAGGGTTTCCCCTTCCTTCATTTCAAATAAGTTGTATCTTGCTCGAGCTAATGAATAGGATTAGGGTGAAAATTATAGAAGCCAATAAGAAACCAAAATAACTAATTATAGTAGACGTGGAAGGACTGAATGAAATATGGTTTATACATATCTTCATGAGACAATTACCTAAATTTTTCTTTTCATAACCTTGAAATCAGAATACAAAAGATCAATTGTCCCAATTTGTACCAATTCAGAATCTTATATCTACTATAAGATATGTATGAACGAACATGGATGAGAGGAAATCTATGGTGGAATTATCTTCATTATCCTAGAAATCCCCACATTGATCGAGTAATTCATGAATAGCAATCGCGAACCCCTTCACAAATTGTCGAACGTAATCTTCTTAAGGGTGAATAAATTCTAAATCAGTACGATTGGATCACCTGACATTATCTTTTTTACCAGTAGCAGCTATCGGTCCAAAGACTGGACCGTAAAAATTGATTCTACAGACATAGCCAAAGTTTTGTGAATTTAACGTTTAGGTGTAAGAATATTAATATCTGGTTTGTCCTTTAAATTATAGATCTTATTGATCCAATCATTCGATCCTCTAGATGGATTAGGTTTTTTTTTTTTTTTCATATTCATTCTTATAGCCAGTAGAGCCCGATATTACAAGAATTCCACCTCTTGCAAGGAGTATCTCGTAATTTAACATACCTAAAATTGACTAGGTTTTATTGCATGCACTATCCACTCGGTTTTATCCAATAAGTAATACCTACTTCTTAATACAAGGTACTATATAATAAGTCCGTGGCATAAATCCACGTGTGTCAGATACTATTGGAAGAGCGACATACATCTGCGTAGCACCAATGATCCGTGCAATTTTAATTACTGATATAATCTACGCGGACATAATGTCATGTCGGAGTGAAAAAGGAAGGGGTAAAAGTATAATATTCTGGATTAGTTTTATTGATATTGATAGTGATTGATATCCTTTGCTCCTAGCGGCACTAATCCTCTTTTTCGGTTCTACAGCCACCTGTAGAAGCTAATTCCGATCGAAAATTTCCATGGTCTATGCAATTGTTACAACATCGATTGAGGGGTTCCCTCGGAACATGCAATATTCCATTTTTTTCTGTTGGGATTTAGTTGACCAAACAGAGATGGAATCACTGGCAGGAATAGAATCATTCTATCCCGTTCCTTCTTGATACTCATCAAAATTGTATTGCTGTGTCGGAAGAAGGCTAGCTATACTGGTCCAGTAGACTTCAGAGATACCCTTGGTATAACATTGACAATCGAACAAGGATTGGAGAAGATATCAGTAGTTTTCCATTTCCTGATCTCTATCTTTCATGGGATCAATTCCCCCTTGACTGACTTTACAATAATATATGGAGCTGAGCATGTCTGGGAATACGGGAGAACGCTCCTTTGCTGACATTATTACTAGTATTAGATACTGGGTTATCCATAGCATTACTATACCTTCTCTATTCATTGCAGGTTGGTTATTTGTCAGCACGGGTTTGGCTTATGATGTGTTCGGGAGCCCTCGGCCGAATGAGTATTTCACAGAAAGCCGACAAGAGGTTCCATTAGTAACTGGCCGTTTCGATCCGTTAGAGCAACTCGATGAATTTACTAGATCTTTTTAGGAGGCACTCATGACTATAGATAGAACTTATCCGATTTTTACAGTTAGATGGTTGGCCGTTCACGGGCTAGCTGTCCCTACAGTTTTTTTCTTGGGATCAATATCGGCAATGCAGTTCATCCAGCGATAAACTCTATCTAAAGAAAGTATGTAGATATGACACAATCAAACCCGAACAAACAAAATGTTGAATTGAATCGTACCAGCCTCTACTGGGGGTTGCTACTCATTTTTGTACTTGCTGTTCTATTCTCTAATTATTTGTTCAATTAGGAACAATGAGAATCTTCTAACTCCATTCGGAAAGATCCAATACTCATAATTATATATGCTATGACTGTTTATGTCTCGAGCATTACCACTTAAGAAAATGTGAAAGGGAGTAAGATAAATGGCCGATACCACTGGAAGGATCCCTCTTTGGTTGATAGGTACTGTAACTGGTATTATCGTGATTGGTCTACTGGGTATCTTTTTCTATGGTTCATATTCCGGATTAGGGTCATCCCTATAGTAGGGGAAATGCACTTACTGTGGGGAATACTATACATGCGAAAGTGAAAAATTGATAAAGCCTTACCCTTCTTTGAAGGGTAAGGTCTTATCAAAATCTCTTTTTTATGAATCTTCTCTTCTATATTAATATGAATTAGAAGAGAAGATTCATATTAATACAATGACTCCGTCATTTACTCCATTCAATGCCTTTTAGTCAAGTGATGAGCCAATCTATTCTTTCGCTATATGATAAAAAAAAAGTTTGGATCGATCCAATTTCAATCTCTGTCGAAGGAACAACAGGGAAACGGAGAATATGAATTACTCAATATTTGCTCATTTCTCTGATCGGAAATTCTGTGAAGTTTCTGTAAAAGCCCAAACTATGAGAATCTAAATGTGCGGATAGAATCTTTTATTCTCTTATTTTGGCTTACAAAATAAAAGAGGAGGAAAAACACCTTTTATTCGTTTTCTCTCATTAGGAACGAACCCTATCAAAAGTTTTATAGGGTTGTTTTGCTTAATGAGTTATATTGCCCCTTACTTGTCTGCTCTTCCTTCTTTATTCATTTTTGAAATTCCTCAGTATAAGGAAAGGAATTGACGAATAGGACAGGATCGGAAACCCGATTAGTTCCTCTTATCTCGATGATAAACCGGATAATTTCTCCGAATCTTTTCGAAGAGGAATAATCGGATAGGATAAAGAATGGGATCAGAGAAAATAGGAATCTTCTTCAATCAAGATGACTTAGTTATTCTCCTCATCTTTCCTCCCTGCGATCTATCTATCTATTTTCCGGATCGTTTCTTTTTAACATGGGCAAGGAAAGAAGGGAATGGCATGTATATAGTACACGATATAGCATAGCATATGGGGATCGTTCGACAAGTTGATCTGTTCCAGTGCTTATTGAATCACCCACTCCCTATTCAAAAAGTCAATATATCTAAATATACTTTTTCCCAAGAATATAGAAGAGAGAAGTAGGATAAAAGGATCTCCATCTCCGAAGGGGTATTCATTTTTGATCCAATCAGTCAACTTCAAAAATAGATAGACCTAAAAATTCATCTCGGCCAATTGAACTTTCTCAAATTGTTTCTTCTTAAGGACCAAAAATATCTGTGCTAAAATGACAGATGCAAAGAATAATAAAAGACCTTTAACACGTAATGGATCTTGAAGTACTATCTCTGCATCTCCTTGACCAAATCCACCCACATTAGGGTTATTCGTTAATGGTTGATCGACCTTGATCAATTCGCCTTCTGAAACAAGAAGTTCCGGTCCTGGAGGTACAATGTCAACCACTTGTCCACCGTTTGATGTATTCTCAATAGTTATCTCATATCCACCCTTTTGTTTACGTAAAATTTTGCTCACTCTTCCTGTTGCTGAAGCGCTATAGACCGTATTGTTACTCTTACTCCCGTCGGGATAAATTTGTCCTCTTCCTCTATTACCACCCACATATATGGGGTATTTCAAGAAGTGAGCTTCTTTATCAGTAGCAGGATCTGGTGAAAGGATGGGGAACACAAGTTCACTATATTTTTGACCAGGAACAGGACCTATTACAATAATGTTTTTTTGATTGGGACGATAGTTCTGAAAATAAAGATTACCCATCTTTTCTCTAATCTCAGGAGAAATACGATCCGGAGGGGCTAATTCAAAGCCCTCGGGTAAAATTAGAACAGCTCCTACATTTAAACCCCCTTTCTTACCATTAGCAAGAACTTGTTTCATTTGCGTCTCATAGGGGATCTTAACAACTGCTTCAAATACGGTATTGGGAAGAACGGACTGCGGAACCTCAAGATCTACAGGTTTTTTGGCCAAGTGACAATTGGCACATACAATACGTCCAGTTGCTTCTCGGGGATTTTCATAACCCTGCTGTGCAAAAATGGGATATGCATTCGAAATGGATGTCCGAGTTATGATATGTATCATGACCAGGACGGAAATTAACCAAGTCATCTTTTTCGTCCAGCCATAATTCTTTCTATTTTGCATGGTTCAATTATTGGTTCCAAATCATTTTTTGGGTGAGAGTAGGTAGCTATCATAGTTACCTGTCAAAAATTTTGCTACTATATTGATTGAACCAAACCTAAAAGTAAGAAATCAAAAGTCTCGTACCAGGAGAAGACTGAGGGGGAGGAATAGCTAATTTCTGAACACGGAAAACAAACTTTATTATTATGTTTCAATTGTTGTCGATCATAAAAAAACCTATTCTTTACTCATTCATCGAATGATAAATTACTACAAGTGACGGAGATATACTATTTAAACGACGAAAGATCCAATATTTAAAAATCGTATCTGAGATGACTGGAAAAGTTGAAACAAGACCAGATATGATTCGTTCGTTATGGGCAAATCCATAATTTTCGGAGATCGAATCGATCATCATTTCCCAACCATGGGGCGAATGAAACCCAATACATAGATCGGTTGCTAAAAGAATGGAAAAAGCTTTCATTGTATCGCTCAGACTATAGAATAATTCTTGGATCCAAGAATTTATAATGGCAATTTTTTTCTTACCCAGAATGAGATAAGCACTTATGGAAGCAAAACCTATTAGATTTGTTAATAAATGTGAGATTATCTGGATACAATCTTCATTGTACATTTCGACCAATTGGATCGTTTCTTTTTTCATCTCTATACGAAGATCTTGTGAATGTGTTCCCGAAGAATCTTCCAACATTCTTTCTAATAGAAATAGTTCTTCTATTTTCTCAAATCTTCCTAGAGCATTTTCTTCCTGAAGATAATCAAAAATTTTATGAGATTGACCAGTATTCCACCAATTTGTAACCCAAGGCTCCAACCCTTTCCGTAATGAAATAGGAATTAACCAGGGCAGTACTACTAAACATGCGAGATATCGTAGGGAAGCTGATGCTTTATATTCGGCCACTTCCAATTCGCGAATCGCTAACAAACCTGATTCACTCGTCAGTTCTGTCCGAAATCTAGACAAAGTACGAGTGATAGAATTAGGTATGGGACCCATAGATTGATCTATTGCATAATTGTTTTACCCCGAGAAAACATATCCTCGGAGAATAAAAGGTTCGCTCCAAATGAGCGAGACGGAGCATAAGGAGGAGATCGTTCCCAGATATCCGATCATTCCAGATCGTTTCTATCTGGACCAATTATCTAGTTCTTTTTTCCATTCCATCTGACTCAAGAATAACTTGAAGTAAAATAAGTGTTATTAATTCCCAAGATCCTTTGAATTCTGATCACTGGATCGATCCTTTACAAATCTTTCCCCAGTTATTTCCAAAGATTAAAAATGCTCTTAAAAAATGAAAAAAAAAAAATTTTCATATATATATATGAAAATTTCCTGATTGGATATTGATTCATGTTCCTTGATCCGATCCATATTCAAATGTCTTTACATTCAAATTTATGTCGAGGATAAAGAATTATCCCCGGTTCATTTCAAAACCCTTCAATGGATGTATTCAAGAAACGGGCTGATTCGGCAGCTTTCTGTTCGATATCCCTTAGGTTCAAATTATCACCAATACGAGTTAAAGGAATGTTTTGTAGGCCCTTTATTTCCATATAAAGAACACGACGAGGGGAAATACCTTCTTTAACTTCCATTTTGATCATCTGAATATCCTTCATACTAAATTTTAGGAAAATACGACGATATCTTCCGGGAAATCCCCAACGAAAAAGACATGCAATTCCTGTTTTTTTATCAAACTTATTATAGCCACTACCCACATCGAACAAAATTGTGCACCACAGATAAGAGCTAATGAACAGACCTGCAATACCATAAAAACACATTACAATCCCTTGTGGAACAAAGAGTATTTGCTGAGATGACAATAGGGGTATCAGGTTCTTACCAAAATAACTCGAAATCCCTACCAGGAAAAATCCTAGTGAACCCAGAAAGAGGATACAAGCCCAAAAGAAATTACTTATTTTTCGAGACCCTTTTATAGGGTCTATCCAGAGCCATTTGGATCGACGATTCATAAAAAATTGTATTAAATTCCATCCTATTGAAGTTGAGGGAATGACCAAGTTTTTCATCCTTTGGTTCCCAAACTATTATGAACTAGGTATATATATACATAGCTAACATTTCAGTCAAGTCAGCCAAGTTTATGTTCTTGTAAATTCTTACCGTTTATTCCAAATAAGTCCTTCATTTCAAAATGTATGAAACAACACTGGATCAGAGGAGTATAAATATCTCCAGGAATAGAAATGTATGCCATATTCAAAAATATAACAGACCATCCATATTAACATATTTATCAATACCTATCTATTTACACATACATAGATTTTATATGTATATGTAAATAGATATTAATGAATATAAAATGAATTATATATATATATATATATACATATATTATATAATTGTAAGATTTATCCACATTCATATATGAATATGAATAAATACATATGGATATTTATACCTATTTTGTGTCTATAAGGGTCCTATCTCATATAATCTGAAATAGATATAGATATCCTATCTGTTCTGCTGCAATTGAAAGATCCGAACCCATTTCTTAAATCTTAATTTATCATATTCATAAAATCTCGTCATTCTGAATATAAAGATGAGAAAGAACCATTGTAATTGCCGGAAGTAATAAGCCGACTAAAGGCACGAAAATAGAGGGTAGGCTAGGAATTATCATAGAACGAGTACCTTAGTTAATAAATGAAATGTTTATCCATATTACAAGGAATGATTATAAGATCAAATAAGTGATGGGACCAAATGAGCAGTCCTATTCGTCCTTCTTCATAGAATACATGTATGCAATAGAATAAATGTACGCAAATATTGTTCCTTTCGCTGTCTCTTCCAATCCAAAAATCCCGAAAATTGATTTAAAGCTGGATCCAAAATTGTTTTTGAATAAGATCCCGAGTTCAACAATGAGGATCTTCTTTCTCTATTAGAATATAGATATATTAATTACATCACTTATTCATACTATATAATATATAATAGTGTAAGAACATGAATCCTGACCAATTTTTATCTTATTTCGGAGAGTGAAGGCTATATTTATTGTTAGTATAGGATTGATAATCAAAAATTGTTGGTAAGAAAGGAGTGAAAAGCAATTATCTTCAATAAATAATTATTTCACCGCGATAAGAAACTTTATCACTTTCACTTTCGTTACAAGGAACTCGATTTTATCCTTTTTTTTTTTACAAGGAACAAAACTAAACGTTCATTTGTTTCTATGAACAAGACCGTAAAGCCGAAATAGTTCACTTAGAACACCTTTTAAGAGATTACGTGGAACAATCAGATCAAACAAACCATGATCAAATAAATTTTCAGTCACCTGAAAATCTTCAATCACTTTCTGACCTAATGTCTGTTCGATTACTCTTTTACCTGCAAATGCGATGTACGCTTTAGGTTCGGCAATAATGATATCTCCCAACATGCCAAAACTAGCAGTCACTCCACCGGTTGTCGGAGACGTCAAAATCGAGAAATATAACAACTTGTTATCCTTCTGATGAATATGTAACGCAGAAGCTATTTTAGCCATTTGCATTAAACTAAAACTTCCTTCTTGCATGCGTGCTCCTCCGGAAGCACACACCATAATGACTGGAAGAGATTCCTCGGTAGCGCGCTCGATTAGACGGGTTATTTTCTCACCTACTACAGAGCCCATACTACCTCCCATGAACTTAAAATCCATAACTCCGAGTGCGATAGGAATACCATTTAATTTACCTATGCCTGTTTGAATAGCATCAGTTAAACCTGTCTCTATTTGACAGGAAGTGATATGATCACTATAAGGTTCATCCTCAGAATTAAGAGGATCAGAATTAGAAGGTTCATCCTCAGAATGAAATTGAAGAACATCTAGAGTGTACATGTCTTCATCCATAGGACACCAAGTGTCACGATCAATTATAAGTTCGATTCTATCTGAACTATTCATTTGCAGATAATATCCACATTCTTCACAAACACTTTTATTCTCTCTCAAGAATCTTATATAGAGCAAGCTCTCGCAATTGTCGCATTGAACCCATAATCTATTAATTTTAACGTAATCAATATTTTTCTTATTTTGATTATCCGTCTCATTAACGTCCTTACTATCCCCTTCGACCGAATCTTTTAGTAATCCAGTTATTTTACGCCTGTCTTCGAACCATTCCCTTATAGACATAGAGTTTTACATATAAAGGTGAAGATTTTTACTTTTCCTATCTTATTTTGTATTAAGAGAAGTCGTATAAATAAAATGATTAGAATTATTAATCAATAGTGGAATGAATCATTGATTAATAATCTCCATTCATTATTGATTAGGAATCCGAAGCGAAGTATCGATCCGAGATTATGATAGAACCCTTTATTCTTTTATAAAGAAAGAATCTCTCCTATACCGTGATGAAAGTCAATTTGAATCCCAAATAAAAAATCTTTTGGGCTAGAAGGGATTTGAACCCTTGACCTCAAGGTCCGGAACCATGAGCTCTGATCCACTGAGCTACCAACCCTATCGAATGATCCATAAGACCAATTTCAAATATGAGTAGGATTCGTTATCTTTTCATCGACTCACTCTGTTTTAGATATTTGACCTCGGAAATATATATCTATCTATATCTATATATCTATATAGATAGATATATAGATATTGATATTTTGAAATCCCAAATATCCGTTCACGATTTGGCTTAATCTTTGTGGTAGTGGTTAAAGATTGAGCCGAGTGCAATTAGTAGAACGAAAGTCACTGAGTTACAAGTAATCAATCGTATCAAATTCAAATTTGATCTCCTTCCATACTTCACAAGCAGCGGCTAGCTCAGGACTCCATTTACAAGCTTCACGGATCACTTCATTACCTTCACGAGCAAGATCACGTCCTTCATTACGAGCTTGTACACAAGCTTCTACAGCAACCCGATTAGCTACTGCACCAGGTGCATTTCCCCAAGGGTGTCCCAAAGTTCCCCCACCAAACTGTAGTACGGAATCATCTCCAAAGATCTCGGTCAGAGCAGGCATATGCCAAACGTGAATACCTCCTGAAGCTACGGGCAGGACACCTGGCATAGATACCCAATCTTGAGTGAAGTAAATACCACGACTTCGATCTTTTTCGATAAAATCATCACGCAGTAGATCAACAAACCCTAAAGTGACGTCTCGTTCCCCTTCAAGTTTACCTACTACAGTACCGGCGTGAACATGATCTCCACCGGACATACGCAATGCTTTAGCCAGTACACGGAAATGCATACCATGATTTCTTTGTCTGTCGATAACTGCATGCATCGCGCGGTGAATGTGAAGAAGTAGACCATTGTCTCGGCAATAATGAGCCAAACTAGTATTTGCGGTAAAACCTCCCGTCAGATAGTCATGCATGACGATAGGAACTCCTAATTCTCTTGCAAATATTGCCCTTTTCATCATTTCTTCACATGTACCTGCAGTAGCATTCAAGTAATGTCCTTTAATTTCACCCGTCTCAGCCTGAGCCTTATTAATTGCTTCCGCACAAAAGACAAAACGATCTCTCCAGCGCATGAATGGTTGGGAATTTACGTTCTCATCATCCTTGGTAAAATCGAGTCCACCACGAAGACATTCGTAAACTGCTCTACCATAGTTCTTAGCCGATAGACCCAATTTTGGTTTGATAGTACATCCCAACAAAGGACGGCCATATTTGTTCAATTTATCTCTTTCAACTTGGATACCATGAGGTGGACCTTGAAAAGTTTTGGAATAAGCAGGGGGAATCCGCAAATCTTCCAAACGTAAAGCCCGTAGGGCCTTGAATCCAAATACATTACCTACAATGGAAGTGAACAAGTTAGTAACAGAACCTTCTTCGAAAAGGTCTAAGGGGTAAGCTACATAGGCAATAAATTGACTTTCCTCTCCAGCAACGGGCTCGATGTCATAGCATCGCCCTTTGTAACGATCAAGACTGGTAAGTCCATCGGTCCAAACAGTGGTCCATGTACCGGTGGAAGATTCAGCAGCTACTGCTGCTCCCGCTTCCTCGGGCGGCACCCCAGGTTGAGGAGTTACTCGGAATGCCGCCAAGATATCCGTATCTTTGGTCTGATATTCAGGAGTATAATAAGTTAATCTGTAATCTTTAACACCAGCTTTGAATCCGACACTAGCTTTAGTTTCTGTTTTTGGTGACATAAGTCAAGTCCCTCCTTTATTAAAAATGATTTATCGCAAGGACGAGGTCTGCTCGACATGGATCAAACGTCAACAATCAATTTTAACAGAAATATACTACAAAACAGTCGCCTGTTATTGGACAATAAGATCTGCTAAATACACTCTCATTGTATAATGTTCTTTATGTATGACGCAACCCAATTTTGATGTATGACACAACCCGATTTTGATGTATGACGCAAGCCAATTTTTGCTTTTTAAGTTATTCTTCCATGGATTGACCCGAGCACCTTTCAGCTGTTAAACTAGTTCATTAATGAATTTAAGGAACCGAATCGACCTTTGATCATATCATAATGGTGCGAATTGTCCATATGAAAATACATATAGAATAGGGAACAGATGTGCGTACGAAGAGAAGAGATAACGACCAATGAGAGAAAGGTCATGAATAGCGTTCAAGTTTCAAATTTCACAGATGATCTGTGAAGTATTTTCGGTTTAAGTTATGGATAAATTGGTTCTAGTTATAGATGAATTGAACACTTCTGCATGATCCTTATCCATCTACTTACTTCATATTCCAAATATGAATGAATTCAAACTTTTCAAAAAAAAAGTAGGCTATTACTAAGGTGGTAACTCCCATTCATTATTGACTGATCTGATCGATCCGATACGGAACATTTTTTTTTTTTTTTGATGATATTGGAAAAATCATATTTATATATATATATATTCTTCATGGATATTCTTTCCATTTTTGTATGAGAACCAATTCTCTTGTTCTCGGGGTTTCCGCACTTGTGGAAAAAAATGTGGGACGTATTGCTCAAATCATTGGCCCAGTACTGGATGTCTCTTTTCCTCCAGGTAATATGCCTTATATTTACAATTCATTAATAGTTCAGGGTCAAGATACAACCGGTCAGGAAATTCAGGTTACTTGTGAGGTACAACAATTATTAGGAAATCATAAGGTTAGAGCTGTAGCTATGAGTGCTACAGATGGTTTGACGAGAGGAATGAGAGTGATTGACACGGGAGCTCCTCTGAGTGTTCCAGTTGGTGGAGCCACTCTTGGACGAATTTTCAATGTTCTTGGAGAACCTGTTGATAATTTGGGTCCTGTAGATGCTCGCACAACATCTCCTATTCATAGATCTGCTCCCGCCTTTACACAGTTGGATACAAAATTATCCATCTTTGAAACAGGCATTAAAGTAGTAGATCTTTTGGCTCCTTACCGCCGTGGAGGAAAAATCGGTTTATTCGGAGGAGCTGGAGTGGGTAAAACAGTACTCATTATGGAGTTGATCAACAACATTGCTAAGGCTCATGGAGGGGTATCTGTATTTGGGGGAGTAGGAGAACGTACCCGCGAAGGGAATGATCTTTACATGGAAATGAAAGAATCGGGAGTAATTAATGAACAAAAAATATCAGAATCAAAAGTGGCTTTGGTCTATGGTCAGATGAATGAACCACCAGGAGCTCGTATGAGAGTTGGTTTAACTGCTCTAACCATGGCCGAATATTTCCGAGATGTCAATGAGCAAGACGTATTATTATTTATAGATAACATCTTCCGCTTTGTCCAAGCGGGATCAGAGGTATCCGCCCTATTAGGCAGAATGCCTTCCGCCGTGGGTTATCAGCCAACTCTTGGCACGGAAATGGGTTCTTTGCAAGAGAGAATTACTTCCACAAAAAAGGGATCCATAACCTCGATTCAAGCAGTTTATGTACCTGCTGACGACTTGACCGACCCTGCTCCTGCTACAACATTTGCACATTTAGATGCTACTACCGTACCATCGAGAGGATTAGCTGCCAAAGGTATCTATCCAGCAGTGGATCCTTTAGATTCAACATCGACTATGCTCCAACCTTGGATCGTAGGCGAAGAACATTACGAAATTGCGCAAGGGGTTAAGCAAACTTTACAACGTTATAAGGAACTTCAAGACATTATAGCCATTCCTGGACTGGACGAATTATCGGAAGAAGATCGTTTAATCGTAGCAAGAGCAAGAAAGATTGAGCGTTTCCTATCACAACCCTTTTTTGTAGCAGAGGTATTCACAGGTTCCCCGGGCAAATATGTTGGTCTCATGGAAACAATTAAAGGGTTTCAAATGATCCTTTCCGGAGAATTAGATGGTCTTACCGAACAGTCTTTTTATTTGGTGGGTAACATTGATGAAGCTACCGCGAAGGCTATGAACTACAAAGTGGAAAGTTAATTCTGAAAATGACCCTAAATCTTCGTGTACTGTCTCCTAATCGAGTCGTTTGGGATTCAGAAGTGAAAGAAATAATTCTATCTACTAATAGTGGTCAAATTGGCGTATTACCCAACCATGCTTCACTTGTGGCAGCTGTAGATATAGGAGTTATGAAAATACGTCTCAATGGAAAGTGGTCGACTATGGCTTTGATGGGCGGTTTCGCCAAGATAGACAATGATAGAATTACCATATTGGTAAATAATGCAGAGAGAGATGTTGACATCGATCTCCAAGAGGCCCAGGAAACTTTTCAAAAAGCTAAAGATGATTTAGCTCGAGCCGAAGGTAAAAGACAAGCAATTGAGGCTGATGTAGCTCTGAAAAGAGCTAGAACGCGATTAGAGGCTATCAGTGCTAGCCTCCCCGTCTCTAATTAAAAATTTTATTCCTATAATGATATTATAATGGATTCAATGTTCCGTCTCGATCCAAACAAGTGGAGTAAAACTTATTAGATGCCATCGACTCCTCAATGGTATCTAATAAGTTTACCTACTATTGGATTTGAACCAATGACTCTCGCCGTATGAAAGCGATACTCTAACCACTGAGTTAAGTGGGTCATTTATTCTCATAGGTAGAGTTGGACTTATAAACGATTCTAAATGGAATTGAACGTATAGACAATGTGTCCCTGGCACCGATCGAACTTATTAGAACGTATTGGATCATAGTATCCAATCATTCAATATCTACCTTGACAGAAAGTGATCCATCTGGTTAGTATAGTAATGTATCACCAAGATTGGCAAGGAAGGGCTATAGCTCAGCTAGGTAGAGCACCTCGTTTACACGTGCGCCAATGGTTTTCGAGAGAGTTTATCGATTCGTCCGATCCACGAAATAGATTCTATGTGAAATAGTCTTACTCTATCAATTTGTTTCTCTGGGGAACAATAGCATGACAAAGATGAAGTTCGATTCGATTCGAATTACGAATCTAATTGATATGGTCAATCCCAGCTCCGTTCAATGCCAGGCATAATGAGTATAATACGGGGACCTCAAAATAGATTCTTTTCGCTCTATGAACTTTTAGGTGTATGAAGTGTCATATTTTATTTTTGGAGCGATAGAGGAGACTCTATTTGAGTCAATCTATGCCCGAGCAAGGCAGACCTACGTCAAGGAAACCTTTTGAATAACTTTGGGATTGCTTCCGAAGGGTAATAATTTGGGGCACACGGAGCCATATTAGTATCTTCCTGGAAAGAGGAGAATGGCAAACTAACCGATCTTTCCATCAGTTAATGAAAGAGCCCAATGCGATAAAATGCATGTTGGGTTCTTGGAACAGTTCAAATTATTTTGATAATAAGAATTTTGATCTGTTCTACCGAGAAGGTCTACGGTTCGAGCCCGTATAGCCCTATACATTCCACTAAGTTACACTATTATTATATATATATCCTATCATAGTCCCTATGACTTGGCCCTGAAAAGTTTTTCGGATCATAGAAACTATTCTATGTTCTTATCAAGATTGATGGCTAGGAACGTTGGAACAGGGCAGGCAGATTATTATTCCTCATCGATCGAGATTGATCCGATACCAGATGATCACACCTGTAAACAAACCTTTTTTCATTCAAAAAAAAAAAAGGGGGATAAAATAAGTTAAGTAACGACTGACATGATAATATCCAATCATCATCCATTACATTTTTGGGGGTTACTAATCCACTTCCGATAGACCCAAAGTTCTAATGATTGATCCCAATCTATTGGATCTTGGCCTTCGTTCGATCGAATAGTAAGTTATTAGGATCGATCATTGGAATATGATAAATCAGGTGTAGGGGATTCCTAGCCAGTATGATTAATTGCTTCCTCCTTCCCTTTTATTCTCAAGGGAATCTATAACAAACAGGGGATCTAAGAAGTATCTGTTTGATCTAATCTGTCCAATAAAAATAGTTCGGATTGTATAACTGGAACTCAAAAGAAACAAGGCGTTTTTTATTTTCTTTTCAAGGCACTTTGAAATTCTACATACAAATATAGATAGAGGATTGAGGTATTCCATACTATATTGTTTGGATTTGCACAATGTTCGTTAAAATTCCCATTATTATAATTTCCATTCTAAGATCGGCTAGTTCGGAACCACGGGAAAAGCGGGTAATTTGTCACGATATTTTATATATTGTATCACATTTCTTTTTTTTTTTTTTTGTTCATTTTTATCACTAGCTCTTCGATAAACTTGGGAGTTATCTCGAATATCATATGTTTAAAGCAATCCATAGTTCAGTCAAAGTATCGATCGGACATGTGGCGTTTTAGCTCCATCCAAATGCAACGCATTCCGTTGGGGTTGAACGAAGTCCTCTTCCGTTCGTTCAATCCCTTTGCTAAAGATCGGGGCGAAGATCTTTTCTTTATCAACTAAGATTTTATACAATATGTTATGTGTGGTAAATAAAATATATTCTTGAACCATATAAGTGATAAATGGATATTTGAAATACCCGGAAAGGAAAATTCTTTGGATTTGATCCATCCTAGCTAAAGACAAACCTTGGGTTCGTTCTCTTTCTTCACCTAAGATCATCACATGGTTTTCCAGACCCATTATTTTTGATATTGGGAAAAACACTTTTCCCTCTAGTTCCGTTCTGGTAACATACCACAAACATGCAATCTACCGGCTACGCATATTGGATTGAAATCTGGACCAACCAACATTTACTTTAATCTACTCCACTATAGAATACACATATTTAATGGAATGCGTTTTAGAACAATAGAATAAATAAGTCTGTTGGGACGAAACTATATAACCCCTTGCTCAAAAATTATGTGGATTGCGGCCCAAAAGAAGCCGCCTTCTGCCCCGTTACAAATAGATCTCTATTCGGCTAGACAATAGATCTGTCCGAAATCATGTTATATCGGAATGAGCCCGGGCTCATAAGGAACTTATACGTGAAAGATTTGATACGTTTTGACGCCTACCAATCCTGTTCCGATTAACCTGCATCAAACTTTCTTTCAAATGAATTGAAAGACAACAAACATATTATCTCTTTTTACTACTATGAGATTGGATAGTACAGATGTAAAAGATCTACTTCTCAACCCTAGTAAAAGCATCGATGAACGCATGTTCCAAGATACTTCCTTCGTTCTAATGGTCTAGATTCACTGAATCTTAATATGTGACAAGCAGATATAGTCGAACTTGTCGATGCAGCCTCGATCATTTGAAACAATGACCTTCTGATAAAATACCCCCCCCCCCCGGAGTTGTTCGGATGGAAAAGTTCTGAGTATCAAGATAAAAAAAGAAAAGAAATCCCAAGATAGATCTCTATAAATTACATTTTAACCGAACCATGTTGATGGCTTGTTCGTTCGTGGGATCTACCAAACCAATCTGCAAAACTTTATTATTCTTTTTTTTTTTTTTTTTCATATTTCAATGAAAAAATTTCTATAGATGAGAAACGGACACCCGGACCTTCTTCGTAGGAAACATCAGCCCTTTATCGGACTTGAACCGATGACTTACGCCTTACCATGGCGTTACTCTACCGCTGAATTAAAAAGGCCCCCATCATTAGTAATGAGTGAGTCCACTACGATATATGGACAACAAATTGGATGCACATGATCCATAGAGTAGGGTAGGGATGGCTATACTGGAAACTCCGCGCTGAGCTGATATGAAGCGAATGGAAACAAGTTATGTTATGTCTGAAAAAAATATGTTCATATTGCTAAAATAGCTAAGAAATAAATCGGCCAGGTCCTATTGTATTGACTTTCAATGCGTTCGGATCATTTTCTTTTTTTTTTTATTAGGTATGGCTCCCACCATTCCCGGTGCCAGACAATTAGTTAATCCTAGACCCGGGTTAATTACCATATAGTATATATACCGAGTTATCCTTGCAAACCTTCAAGATGTTATTACTATGAGAGAGCGACAACGGAAAGAGATAAACAAAGATTGAGAGCTCAAAATATGGATCCGTTCCAGTTTATGGCTCTCAGATAAAATAAAAATGAAGATGAACAACCTCGACTCAATGGAATCCTCCCTTCTCTCTCAGAAGAGGAAGATCTTTCGAAAAAGAATGATAAAGAATTCAATTCTTTTCTAACAAAATTCTTCGAATATCATTCTTCTACAAATTGTAGAAAAATTGAAAAGAGGAATATGTTCCCGGATAGAATCTATCTCCTAAGAAGATCAATGGTTGTAAGGAAACCCCTTCCATTTTGAAAGATGGCGATATATTTCACCAATTCTTTTCTTTCTTAATCCAAGATTAGTGAAATAGAATCCTTCTACATTTTGTAGAAGACATCATTTCACCAGGTGTAAACATTATTCCTGTATAAGATTAGAGGAGTTGAGAAAAAAATTCCAAGAGGAAATAAAAACCTAGAATCAATAGAATCCTTTGTTCTCTCTAGGAAATGGAAGAGAAAGAATTAAGGAATTCCAAAATTGGATTCAAATGTGAAAGGAAGGAAAGAAGTGACGGAATATCTGTCAATAGGATTGTGGCATGTATAGTTTAGTGATAAAAGTGAGTGTGATTCGTTACATTATTAACTCAAATAGTGAAAGGATATTTGAAATGGATCTCTGATCCATCCAAAGCTCTATTTATTTCCAGATAGGTTAAGAACCAATACCCTTTTCTCCAAGATGGAAAAATCCATGTGTAACACAACTTCGTATACTTTATGTTCCCAATATACTTTACGTTCCCATATTAGGGTATAGTGCTTAACTTTTTCTAAAAAAATGAAAAAAAAAAAAAAAAGAATTGTCCGGTATATACCTCCCTTTCGCTCCCAGAACCAATATATCTAAATTCCGTACGTACGGTGAGTCCGAAGGATCCTTATCACACATGAACGCAATATGGATGGGACATTTTTCAAATATTTTCCATTGTTGTGTTGTTAAACCTTCTGATTCAACGGAATGTATAGGCATATCCGAGCAATGCACAAAGGATTTTTTCCCATAAGGAAACCTTTTTTATTGGTATATACGAGCAAACCCTCTCTGGGTTGATTCTTTATTTTGTAGTAGATATAAAAGTTTATGAATGAGCGAATAATAAGGATAAGAAACCAATAAGAAGATTATTAATAATTCTGTCAATACTATTGACAACTTCCGGGGAACTCTCATATTATGAGATGAGAATTGGCGGCCCCTATCGTCTAGCGGATTAGGACATCTCTCTTTCAAGGAGGCAACGGGGATTCGACTTCCCCTAGGGGTACCATGAAATAGGATACCCATTCGTTCAGTATATTAACCTAAAGACTTTCAATAACTTTCTTGTTCCTGGGTCGATGCCCGAGTGGTTAATGGGGACGGACTGTAAATCCGTTGGCGATATGCCTACGCTGGTTCAAATCCAGCTCGACCCAACCAATATCATCAGTACCAATCTATCGGTATGATATATTCATGCCAATCATGGATGAAAAGATAATTGGTTATTGAACTCTCCCCCCCTCCCGATACTCTATCTATGAAATTGATATGGATATGTGCCCAATTCCATGTGGATTGATACTTTCAAAGATGAAAGGGAAGGATAAGATATTTAATTGACCTAGCACTCACGTAATCTATACGATGCTATCTAGCACCTACTATAAAATAAATATGATGAACTGTACTGTATTGGGATTGTAGTTCAATTGGTTAGAGTACCGCCCTGTCAAGACGGAAGTTGCGGGTTCGAGCCCCGTCAGTCCCGATCCAATAAGTTAATAAATGAAGCTCTTAATCCCCGTAGAAGAGTGAAAAAGAGAATAGTATTTACTATTCATATAGATATTGAGTATTTACTATTCATAAAAATATTGAGTATATCTATTGATACAGATATTGAGTATATCTATTCATATGAATAGATATACTCATAGATACATTTACCAGATCGATAATTCAGTTTGGAAAAAGACCCTTCTTACGGGGATAACATCTAATAATCATAGTGAATCTGCAATAAATATTATTCCCTCCCCGAATAATAAAAAAAAAAAGGGAAATAAATAGATTTTAGGGTGACAAAGCACAGAGTTTTAGGGTTACACAGAGGTAGTTCTCCTAAGTAAGAATCCCACGGAGATCCCTATAGATAATTCACAATTATTTACAGTAGATCTTCCTTCTGTTCTTCCCCAGGAATATTGTAACTATTTCATGCTAATACTTATTTTTCATGATTGATAGCCAGTGGATTTCCAGACATTCTATTGTATTTCCAAGAATGATCATGTCAGGATCTGGACGAACTATCCGAATAGTCCTTCTCATTCCAGGGTCATGGGTGGACCTCTGGATAAATTGAATAGAATTATACTTCTATATAATCACCGGACCGGTATATAATCACCGGACCGGCGGATAGGCTTAATATTCAATCTAAACCGTGGAGATCTAAACGAAATACCTCTCATGTCTGATCATGTCTGACGAACGTCTTCTAGGGTAGCAGAAGGTTATTATTCGTACGAATTCTATTCTTTCGTTGATCGGAATGTTTTATGATGCACGTAAGTTTTGACTATTAATCATATAAAAAAAAAGATAATATTATGTTATACTATTTCCATCGAATAATTCATTCAATCCGTTAGTTAGGTTCCATTACTCGAACCGATTCTATTCATTAAATCACATACATCTATTTCATGGATCTTGAAAGATTCATCTCTATGAGATAAAATCTCGAGCTATTTGAAACGAAGTAAAAATCAGGAGATCATGGAAGTCAATAACCAAGCATTTCTTGCTGTTGCACTGTTCATTTCAATTCCTACTGCTTTTTTACTTATCCTTTACGTCAAAACGGTCAGTGGAAGCAGTGTAAGCAGTGAAAGCAATTGATTCGTATTAAAATGGAGTGATTACTAAATGATCCGGATCATAAGTATAAAATAGGTTATGGAATCGTATTCTATTTAAGATTGCTTTCAATTTTATTTGGAAAAGCAAAAAAGAAAGAAAAGAAGTAGTACGAAGGAAAAGACTATCTAACTTTTTCTGTTATACTACTTCTTATACACCCATATATGGATAAATAGATCTTAATAGTACTTGTCCATATATGGTAAATGTAGAATGAAGGACCTCATACCATAAAATAACGCAGCGGATCAACTTATTAATGCCCCTGTGAAAATAGGCCCAATGGAAACAGACGTGATTCTGAACGTACTTGCAAATTGTTTAGGATCAAAGTGAAACATCTTTTTCCGGTACGAACATCGTTTTATAGTACATATTAGATATGGAACTTTAAATGGTACGAGAAAAAGCAAAGGGATCTATTACTTATGTCTCATATTTTTCTGAGATCGGAATTCATATCAGATCCGATCAATTCAGAACCATCCGGTGAAACATGGACTATTTTTTATTCCTACTAAGAAAGAGAAGAGATATCGTTCTTCAGTGGAAGAAACAAAATTATCGACTCATTAAAGAACTAATTAATTCAAACCTGTTAGAGAGAATTAGATAGGAAAATTATAATGATAAGGAATTATGCATATTCCTTACTTACGAGGATAAAGAGGAAAAAATGATATGGATGGAAAGACTCTTTCCATTTGGAAAGAAGATTCAATATTACTGGATCCTTATGCAACAGGAGATATTATCATGCATGATCTGTAAGGAACACAATAATTGATTCTTAAGCATTACCATTATAGTCCACTTCTCCCCCATACTACGAGTGAAAGGGAAAATGTAAAAACTACCATTAAAGCAGCCCAAGTTATACCGACTATATCCATACGGATCATGTTCTCTCAAAAATAATGATTTCATTATCGAGATGATAAGTGAACTATTAACGATAGTGCAAAGTTGAAGTTTATATGGTCCACCTTTGCATTATGAACGTTACTGATGTTCGAGCTGATATGTGAGATCAATAAATGCATTTGATCATTGACCAACGAGTTACTATAACTAACTCGAGGGTCGTACATTCACGATGGAATCGGAATCAAATGCACGCAACTCACTATCTATATCGGTAATATTTACCAATATGTCTCCAGAGGTTCTGCAATGGAAATAAATGCTTTTCGTTCCATTTACTTACCTCAACAAGGCGACACCCGGATTCGAACTGGGGATGGAGGATTTGCAGTCCTCTGCCTTACCGCTTGGCTATGTCGCCGAGACAAGATATGGGAATGCTAAGGACAGATCGAATAATTCGTCCGTCCTTTAAGTATAGTATGAGATGTATACTAAAGTCAACCATAAAGGAAATGGATCTCATTTTTTCTCCGTCTTTTTATCTATTTTAATTAGGAATTTTTCTAAGTGAGATTCACATTTAAGTTTGATTCATTCGTTCATAGATCCATTTCACGTGATTGGATTAAAGTATAAAAGTACCTCTTCTTTCCTTATCTTTTTTTTTTATTGGAGATATATATATGGATACGGGTAGAATTTCACGGGATATAGTGAACACTGAATATGCATCCGAATCTTTTTTGTCGGATTGATCTATATAGATCAATCGGGAATAATTGAATAGGCTTTTTTACGGATGGGAAACTTCCAATGCGATTAGATGAAAATGAGGGAGCGTTTACAATCCCCGAATTTGGTAAGATACAATTTGAAGGATTTTGTCGTTTCATCGATCAGGGCTTGATGGAAGAACTTCATAATTTTCCGAAAATTGAGGATACAGATAAAGAAATTGAATCCAGGCTTTTTGGTAATGAATATGAATTAGCAGAACCTTTCATCAAAGAGAGAGATGCTGTATATCAGTCCCTTACATATTACTCTGAATTATATGTACCAGCAAGATCGATTCGAAGAAATAGTAGGAAGATACAGAAACAAACTGTATTTCTCGGAAATATTCCTTTAATGAATTCCCATGGGACATTTGTAGTAAATGGAATTTACAGAATCGTGGTGAATCAAATATTAATAAGTCCCGGTATTCATTACCGTTTGGAATTAGATCATAATAGAATAAACTATATATATACCGGCACTCTGATTTCAGATTGGGGAAGAAGATCGAAATTTGAGATCGATGCGGGAGAAAGGATATGGGCTCGTGTAAGCAGAAAACGAAAAATATCTATTCCAGTTCTATTATCAGCTATGGGTTTAAATCTCGAAGAGATTCTGAACAATACTCGCTATCCAAAAATCTTTTTATTTTTACTGAAGAATAAGAAAGGGAAGCGGGAGCGGGAGGAATATCTCTGGTCCAAGGAAAATGCCATTCTGGAGTTTTATAAAAAACTCTACTGTATAAGTGGCGATTTGGTATTTTCCGAGTCTCTATGTAAAGAATTGCAGGAAAAATTTTTCCGACAAAGATGTGAATTGGGAAAGATTGGTCGACGAAATCCGAACAAAAAACTCAACCTTGATATACCCGAGAACGATATTTTTTCATTACCACAAGATGTATTGGCTGCTGTGGATTACCTTATCGGAGTGAAAATTGGAATGGGTACACTCGATGATATAGATCATCTCAGGAATCGACGTATTCGTTCTGTAGCAGATTTATTACAGAATCAATTCAGATTAGCTCTAGGTCGTTTGGAAGATGCAGTTCGAAGAACTATACACAGAGCAACCAAGCGTAGATCAACTCCTCAGAACTTGGTAACTTCAACTCTATTAAAAAACACTTTTCAAGATTTTTTTGGTTCACACCCATTATCCCAATTTTTGGATCAAACTAATCCATTGACGGAAATAGCTCATGGGCGAAAATTGAGCCATTTAGGCCCTGGGGGCTTAACAGGGCGAACTGCTAGTTTTCGGACACGGGATATTCATCCCAGTTATTATGGGCGTATTTGTCCAATCGATACGTCCGAAGGAATGAATGCTGGACTTGTTGCATCATTATCTATTCATGCAAAGATTAGTCATTGCGGTTCTTTACAAAGTCCATTCTATAAGATTTCTGAGAGATCGATAGAAGAAAATATTGTTTATCTATTACCGGGAGAAGATGAGGATGAATACTATCGGATAGCTACGGGAAATTCTTTGGCGTTAAATCAAGGGATTCAAGAGGAACAAATTACTCCAGCTCGATACCGACAAGAATTTATAGTTATTGCATGGGAACAAATCCATTTCAGAAGTATTTTTCCTTTCCAATATTTTTCCATTGGAGTTTCCCTTATTCCTTTTCTCGAACATAATGATGCGAATCGCGCTCTAATGGGTTCTAATATGCAGCGTCAAGCAGTTCCACTTTTCCGACCCGAGAAGTGCATTGCCGGAACTGGGTTGGAAGGTCAAGCAGCTTTAGATTCAGGAAGTGTAGCTATAGCTACACAAGAGGGAAGGATCGAGTATATCGATGCTGTAAATATCACTTCATCGGTTAATGAAGACACTGTAGGAACAGAATTGGTTATGTATCAACGTTCTAATACCAATACTTGTACGCATCAAAAACCTCAAGTTCGTAAAGGGGAATTTGTAAAGAAGGGACAAATTCTGGCGGACGGTGCGGCTACGGTAGGGGGAGAACTCTCTTTGGGAAAAAACGTCTTAGTAGCTTATATGCCATGGGAAGGATACAATTTTGAAGACGCAATACTCATTAGTGAACGTCTGGTATATGAAGATATTTATACCTCTTTCCATATCGTAAGATACAGGATTGAAATCTGTATGACGAGCCAGGGTCCTGAAAGAATCACTAGAGAAATACCTCATTTAGATGCTCATTCACTTCGTCATTTGGACGAAAATGGTCTTGTAATGCTAGGATCTTGGATAGAAACAGGTGATGTTTTGGTAGGTAAATTAACGCCTCAAACAACAGAAGAATCATTATGTGCCCCGGAAGGAAGATTATTACAAACAATATTTGGTATTGAAGTATCCACTGCGAGAGAAAATTGTCTCAGAGCACCTATAGGTGGAAGAGGTCGAGTTATTGATGTGAGATGGATCAATAGAGTAGATGATTCCGGTGATAATGCGGAAACAGTCCACGTATATATATCACAAAAACGTAAGATACAAGTGGGTGATAAAGTAGCTGGAAGGCATGGTAATAAAGGTATTATTTCAATAGTTTTGCCCAGACAAGATATGCCCTATTTGCAAAATGGAATACCAGTTGATATGGTATTGAATCCATTAGGGGTACCTTCACGAATGAATGTAGGACAGATCTTTGAATGTTTACCCGGTTTAGCAGGAAACCTGATGAACAAACATTATAGAATAACACCTTTTGACGAAAGATATGAGCGAGAAGCTTCGAGAAAACTAGTGTTTCCTGAGCTTTATAAAGCTAGTGAACAAACAGCTAATCCATGGGTATTCGAACCGGATCATCCTGGAAAACATAGATTAATCGATGGAAGAACAGGAGATGTTTTTGAACAACCTGTTACAATAGGAAAAGCTTATATGTCGAAATTGAGTCATCAAGTTGATGATAAAATACATGCACGTTCGAGTGGACCTTATGCACGGGTTACACAACAACCTCTTAGAGGAAAATCCAAACGAGGGGGGCAACGAGTAGGAGAAATGGAAGTTTGGGCTCTAGAAGGTTTTGGTGTTGCTTATATTTTACAAGAGATGCTTACTCTCAAATCTGACCATATTAGAACTCGTAATGAAGTACTTGGTGCCATTATCACTGGAGGACCAATACCTAAACCTGACACTGCTCCAGAATCTTTCCGATTGCTCATTCGAGAATTACGATCTTTAGCTCTAGAATTGAATCATGCTATTATATCTGAGAAAGACTTTCAGATAGATAGGGAGGAAGTTTGATCAGAATGAATCAAGATCTTTTATGATTGACCAGAATAAACATCAACAACTTCGAATTGGATTAGCTTCTCCCGAACAGATTTGTGCTTGGTCAAAAAAAATTTTACCTAATGGCGAGATAGTTGGACAGGTGACTAAACCCTATACTCTACATTATGAAACTAATAAACCAGAAAGAGATGGATCGTTTTGTGAAAGAATCTTTGGACCTATAAAAAGTAGAGTTTGTTCTTGTGGAAATTCTCCAGGGATCGGAAATGAGAAGATAGACTCAAAATTTTGCACACAATGTGGAGTTGAATTTGTTGATTCTCGAATTCGAAGATATCGAATGGGATACATTAAACTAGCATGTCCGGTGGTTCACGTATGGTATTTGAAACGCCTTCCCAGTTATATTGCGAATCTATTAGCTAAAACTCGGAAAGAATTAGAAGGCCCAGTATATTGCGATGTGTGACTTGATCACAAGTTCCGATCATACAGATCCGTAATAAGGAACTGTCATCCTATTAAATCTCATTGGGATGCCTTTAGCTCTGACATGTCCCTCCGGAGGAGTAGCATGAAGCTCAGAATTATAAGCATCTTGAACGGATGTTGAGAAAGAGGAATTAGTCCAGGGTTTCTATATTCTGTATCAAATTGCTAATTGAACTTCGTCAAAACACTTCTTTTATATAATGGAATTCAAAAGTAATTCTCTTTCAGATTATTCCTGAATAAGAGATATTCCGGAACAAAGATATGGCTATAGGAGTCTATTCATCGCACATATGCTTCGATCGATAGATAGTGTTGTAACCATCGAAGTAGAGCAAGCAGGAACCTAAAGGATCAAATGGAACGAGATAAAGACAAGTAAATCCCTAATTGAAGATCTTTTCAAAAAGAAATGTATTGTTCGGAAGGGAGGAGACTGCTCAATAATTCCATATCTATGTTGTAGAATCGCAAAGGAATACTCAATTGAACCTGGAACTTGAGCAGAGAGTAGCGGTCTCTCTTCAGAGCGAAAAATATTTTTTCGCTTCTTTTTTTTTTTTTAGTTACTTGAGCCGGATGAGAGGAAACTTTCACGTCCGATCCTGAGGGGGGAAATCTTAGAATAACCTATCCAAATCTTTTTCTTGCTAGGCCCATAGCTAACAAACCAACTTTATTGAGATCACGGGGTACATTCAATTATGAGATTCAATCCTGGAGAGATATTATTCCTCATTACCTCTCTGCTCGTACTCATTACCTCTTTGCTCGAGGTTCTGGAACATTTCAAGAGAGAGAAATAGCTACTGGGGGAGATGCTATCAGGGAACAACTAACTGGTCTGGATCTGCAAATGATTATAGATCGTTCACATATGGAATGGAAGAATTTGGTTGAATTGAAATGGAATAGATTGGAGGAGGATCAAGAATCTACTGTGGATGGATGGGAGGATGAAACAATTCGAAGAAGAAAGGATTTTCTGGTTGGACGCATTAAATTGGCTAAACATTTTCTCCGAACAAATATAGAACCAAAATGGATGGTTTTATGCCTATTACCAGTTCTTCCTCCCGAACCGAGGCCAATCGTTCAATTAGGTGAAGGTGGACTGATTACTTCATCAGATCTAAATGAACTTTATCGAAGAGTTATCAATCGGAATAATACTCTTACCAATTTATTAGCAAGAAGTGGATCTGAGTCATTTGTTATTTGTCAAAAAAAATTGATCCAAGAAGCCGTAGATGCACTTCTCGATAATGGCATCTGTGGACAACCAATGAGAGACAGTCATGATAGGCCTTATAAATCGTTCTCAGATGTGATCGAAGGCAAAGAGGGAAGATTTCGTGAAAATTTACTAGGGAAACGAGTTGATTATTCAGGTCGTTCCGTTATTGTGGTGGGTCCCTTTCTATCATTGTATCAATGTGGATTACCCTCAGAAATAGCAATAGAGCTTTTTCAAGCATTTGTAATTCGTAGTCTCATTGGACGACATATTGCTCCCAACCTAAGAGCTGCTAAAAGTATGATTCGAGATAAGGGACCCATTGTATGGGAAGTACTTCAAGAGATTATGCAAGGACATCCTGTATTGTTGAATCGAGCACCTACCTTACACAGATTAGGAATACAAGCGTTTCAACCTATTTTAGTAGAAGGACGCGCCATTCGTTTACATCCATTGGTTTGTGGAGGATTTAATGCGGACTTCGACGGAGATCAGATGGCTGTCCATGTACCTTTATCTCTGGAAGCTAGAGCAGAAGCTCGTTTACTCATGTTTTCTGAGAAAAATCTTTTGTCTCCAGCTATCGGAGATCCTATTTCTATACCGACTCAAGATATGCTTCTTGGACTTTATATATCAACGATTGGAAATAATCAAGGTATTTATGGTAATAGGTACCACCCGTATCACTCGGAAAATAAAAGCTTTTCCCGTAAGAAACCTTCCTTTTATAGTTATGATGATGTGCTCAGAGCTTATCGACAGAAACGAATTGACTTATACAGCCCCTTATGGCTTCGGTGGGAGGAAGTGGATCTACGTATCATTACCTCCGTAAACCAAGAAGCCCCTATCGAGGTTCAATACGAATCTTTGGGTACCTTCCACGAAATCCATGAACATTATAGAATAAGAAAAGGTAGAAGAGGGGAAATCCTTAATATATACATTCGAACAACTGTTGGTCGTACTCGTTTCAATCGAGAAATGGAAGAAGCCATACAAGGTTTTGCCCGTTCTGAACACCCAAAGAAATCACTACCAGCTTTTAGGATCTAATGTTATTGATCTTATGATCTTTTCATTAGTGTAGATATAGAAATCGAGGAAGCCTTCGAATAACCGGCTTGAACCCATTGCTTAATCCTGCTCATGAAAATATGGAGATTTTTCCTTATGAAGGAACGAACCAGATTGCCCTTTGATAATTTGCCCTTTTATAATAAAGTGATGGATAAAACTGCCATTAAAAAGCTTATTAGCAGATTAATAGATCACTTCGGAATGACATATACATCACATATCTTGGATCAACTCAAGACTTCAGGTTTTCAACAAGCTACTCATACAGCTATTTCATTAGGAATTGATGATCTTTTAACAGCACCTTCCAAAGGATGGCTCGTCCAAGATGCGGAGCAACAAGGTTCTATTTCGGAGAAACATAATCATTATGGGAATGTACATGCAGTGGAAAAATTACGTCAATCGATCGAGATATGGTATGCTACAAGTGAATATTTGAGAAAGGAAATGAATCCGAATTTTAGCATGACTGATCCCTTAAATCCAGTACATGTTATGTCCTTCTCAGGAGCTAGGGGAAGTACATCTCAGGTTCACCAATTAGTAGGTATGAGAGGATTAATGTCAGATCCTCAAGGACAAATCATTGATCTACCCATTCGAAGGAATTTACGCGAAGGGCTCTCTTTAACGGAATATATTATTTCCTGTTATGGGGCTCGTAAAGGAGTTGTGGATACTGCTGTACGAACAGCAGATGCTGGATACCTCACACGTAGACTCGTTGAAGTGGTTCAACACATTGTAGTACGTAGAAAAGATTGTGGCACTATCCAAGGTATTTTCGTAAGTCCCATTCGAGGTCGAGAAAGGGACAGAAATGAAATTTTTGTACGAACACAAATACTGATTGGCCGTGTGCTAGCAGACGATGTATATATAAATAGGAGATGCATTGCCACGCGCAATCAAGATATTGGAGTTGGACTTGCCAATCAATTAATAAATCTTCGAACACAACCAATATATATACGAACCCCCTTTACTTGCAAGAGTATATCTCGGATTTGTCAATTATGTTATGGTCGGAGTACTACTCACAGTCACTTGATCGAATTAGGAGAAGCAGTAGGTATTATTGCAGGCCAATCCATTGGGGAACCAGGAACTCAACTAACACTAAGGACTTTTCATACCGGGGGGGTATTTACTGGTGATATTGCAGAACATGTACGAGCTCCTTTCAATGGAAAGATTGAATTCAATGATAATTTGGTTTATCCTACACGTACATGTAATGGACATCCTGCTTATCTATGTCATAATAACTTATCCATCACTATTGATGGTAAGGATCAAGTACAGAACTTAACCATTCCACCACAAAGTTTGCTTTTGGTTCAGAATGATCAATATGTGGAATCGGAACAAATTATTGCCGAGGTTCGCACTAGAACATCTTCCTTCAAGGAGAAAGTTCGCAAAAATATATATTCTGACCTAGAAGGAGAAATGCACTGGAGTACCAATGTGTGTCATGCACCTGAATATGTACACGGTAATGTTCATTCTATACTCAGGACGGGTTATTTATGGATATTATCGGGAGGTATATACGGATCCGGTGTAGTACCTTTCCCATTTAATAAGCATCAGGATCAAGTAGATGTTCAACTTTTTGTTGCCAAACATAAATCACTTTCCGATTCTTACGTGGATCAAGTGGAACATAGATTGGGTGACTCAAACTGCTATGAGAAGGAAGAACAAATCTTCAGTTATTCAGAAACTGATGGGACCATATGCAACGAGCATCAAGACTCTATTTATGTCACCTTTTCCCCAAAGAATTACAATATTAAGGGGAAAAAACAAATGGATCGATTCATCGTCCCGTTACAATGTGATAAAGAATGGGGAAAAAGAAGAATACCTTGTCCTGATGCGATTCTTAGAATACCCAAAAGTGGTATTCTACAGAGAAATTCCATTTTTGGATATTCTAACGTAGAATATGGAATACCTGATGGGCCAGATATGACAATACCCTTTTCCCTAGATTTCTCGAGGGAAGGGGACAACTTGCAGATTCAAGTTAGCAATTCTATTTCGTACGAAGATGATGAACGAATCCAAGTAATGAATGACACAAGTATTCCATTGGTTCAAACTTGTCTAGGATTTGATTGGGAACAAATAGATTCTATAGAATCTGGAGCTTATGCTTCTCTTACTTCAGTAAAAACAAATAAGATCGTTAGCAATATGATCCAAATTAGCTTGATGAAATACCCCCTTTTTTTCATGGGGAGAAGGGACAATAAAGCAAGTTCTAATTTGATGTTACATAACAAATTGTCCCACACTAATCTTTTCTCTTCCAATGGGGAGAGTCAATTAATTAGTAAGCATCAAGGAACTATTTGTTCATTATCTAATGGGGGGGAAGATAGTGGATCTTTTACGGTTCTGTCACCATCCGACTGTTTTCGAATCGTTCTAGTCAATGATTCAAAATGTTATGATACGGTAAATAAATCAAATAGAGAGGATCCTATGAGAAAAATCATTGAATTTTCGGGTCTCTTGGGTCATTTACATAGTATCACCAACCGTTTTCCATCCTCCCATTTTCTAACTTATAAAAAAGTATTGTCAAAGAAACATTCCATTTTCCACAAGTATTTCAATACTTTTCAAGTACCTAAATACTATTTTATGGACGAAAATATGAGAATTTCTCATTTCGATCCGTGCAGGAACATAATCTCCAATCTCTTGGGTCCAAATTGGTGCTCTTCTCCATCCGAATTCTGCGAAAAAACATTTCCAGTAGTTAGTCCTGGACAATTTATGCCTGAAAGTGTATGTATATCCGAGCATGAACCACTCCCCGAATCTGGTCAAATTATAGCAGTTGATGAGGAATCTTTAGTCATTAGATCAGCTAAACCCTATTTGGCTACTCGAAAAGCGACTGTTCATGGTCATTATGGAGAAATTCTTGACAAAGGAGATACATTGATAACATTGATATATGAAAGGTTCAAATCCAGTGATATAATTCAAGGTCTTCCTAAAGTTGAACAATTGTCAGAAGCCCGTTTGAATAATTCAATATCGATGAATCTGAAAGAAAGTTTTGAAAATTGGACCGGGGATATGACAAGATTTCTTGGAAGTCTTTGGGGGTTATTCATCAGTGCTAGGATAACTATGGAACAAAGTCAGACTCATTTGGTCAATCAGATTCAAAAGGTTTACCGATCCCAAGGGGTACGAATTTGTGATAAGCATATAGAAATTATTGTACGCCAAATGACATCGAAAGTATTAATTTCAGAAGATGGAACAGCTAATGTTTTTTCACCCGGGGAACTCATTGGATTATCACGAGCACAGAGAATGAATCGTGCTCTGGAAGAGGCAATCTACTATAAAACTATGTTATTGGGAATAACAAGGGCATCTCTGAATACTCAAAGTTTTATATCCGAAGCGAGTTTCCAGGAAACTGCTCGGGTCTTAGCTAAAGCTGCTCTACAAGGTCGTATCGATCGGTTGAAAGGCTTGAAGGAAAATGTTATTCTCGGGGGGATTATACCTGCCGGTACTGGACAACATATTCGCCGTTCAGGGAAACGTAACGGAATGGATCCAAGAATGGGGAATAGAAATCTATTTAGCAACAAAGTGAAAGATATTTTATTTCATCATGACAAGGTCTCTTTTTTTTCCATTCAAGAAAATTCTCACAATATATTTAAACAGCCATTAAAATAGTCTTGATAAATAGTCTTGATAAATAGATTTATTGTTATGTTCATGAATATGAATCCTATAATATAATAGGAAAAATATCAAATATTCTATGAGTGAGAACGTTTGTTTGTACCACGTACTAGACAGATAGGCAATCTTTGAGATGTAATCGATTCCATTGGAATAATTAGATATTACAGTCCATGTTATTTCGTTATTTTGGGGAGGAAAGCGAACGAGAATGAGCAAAAGATATTGGAACATTGATTTGGAAGAGATGATGGAAGCAAGAGTTCATTTAGGGCATAAAACTAGGAAATGGAATCCTAAGATGGCACCTTACATTTTTACAGAGCGTAGAGATACTCATATTATTAATCTGGCTAAAACTGCTCGTTCTTCATCAGAAGCTTGTGATTTGCTGTTTGATATAGCAGGTAGAGGAAAGCAATTCCTGATAATCGGTACGAAATATCAAGCAGCTGATTTAGTAGCATCAGCTGCTACAGAAGCTCGATGTCATTATGTAAATAGAAAATGGCTTGGTGGTATGTTAACTAATTGGTCTACTACAGAGACGAGACCTCAGAAGTTCAAGGATTTAAAAAAAGAACAAGATACGGGACGATTCAATCAACCTCCAAAAAAAGAAGCAGCAATGCTCAAGAGACAATTGGACCAATTGCAGAAATATCTAGGTGGGATTAGATACATGACGAGCTTACCCGATATTGCAATAATTACTAATCAACAAGAAGAATCCATTGCTCTTGGGGAATGTAGAACTTTGGGTATTCCGACAATTTGCTTAGTTGATACAGATTGTGATCCAGATCTCGTGGATATCCCAATTCCAGCCAATGATGATGGTATAGCTTCAATCCAATTGATCCTGAACAGATCAACGTCAGCAATTTGTGAAGGAAGGTCATTAAGGCCATTATAGCTATATGAAGGGTTAATAGATAGTTAATTAGTAATAATAATAATAAAATAGAAAAAAAGGGGAGGGGTACCTGAGGATTTACTGAGTTGGCTGCTATTCCATTTAAGATATCGTAAGAGCGAATTTCATTTATTTATTTGGTTGGCTGCTCCAAATTGAAAAATATTCTTAATGGAATAACCATTTTATTATCTCGTGGCATCAAAAATTCTGATGAGAGTGAAATAATTGAGGAATCCCTCATTCGACAAAAATCATTTCTTTTCTTCTTTAAGTTAATCTTTACAAGGGGGTAATATGGATATGGATATCGTACGATCTCCTATTAGCACACTGAATCATATCTATGAGATATCCGGTGTGGAGGTAGGTCAACATTTTTATTGGCAAATAGGGGGGTTTCAAGTTCATGCACAGGTACTTATAACTTCTTGGGTTGTAATTGCTGTCTTATTAGGTTCAGCTACCATAGCTGTTCGAGATCCACAAACCATTCCTACCGGTGGTCAAAATTTTGTTGAATATATTCTCGAATTTATTCGGGACTTGGCCAGAACTCAGATTGGGGAAGAAGAATATGGTCCTTGGGTTTCCTTTATTGGAACTATGTTTCTATTTATCTTTGTTTCTAACTGGTCAGGTGCTCTTCTTCCTTGGGGAATTCTAAAATTACCTCAAGGGGAGTTAGCCGCACCTACAAATGATATAAATACTACGGTTGCTCTAGCTTCGCTTACGTCAGTAGCATATTTCTACGCAGGTCTTGCAAAGAAGGGGTTAGGTTATTTTGGTAAATATATTCAACCAACCCCAATACTTTTACCAATTAACATCTTAGAGGATTTTACAAAACCTTTATCACTAAGTTTTCGACTTTTTGGAAATATATTAGCCGACGAATTGGTAGTTGCCGTTCCTGTTTCTCCGGTACCTTTAGTAGTTCCTATACCTGTAATGTTCCTGGGATTATTTACGAGCGGTATTCAAGCTCTGATCTTTGCAACTCTAGCCGCAGCTTATATAGGTGAATCCATGGAGGGTCATCATTAAACCACTAAATAACTGTTCAATCAGACATAATATTATCTAAGTATCGTACCAACTCATGACTTGATATGTATGGTAGGAGCAAATCGGAATTCTTAGTAACAAAGGCTTGGTAAGAAGATTTAGGATCAGTTAACTACTAATTCCATCCATTAGATCTCCAGATAGAGTGGATCAGATTGGTTCATTTGTATAAAGATATGAAAGAAAATAGGATCGAACATGTTCACTAATCGGAGTTGGTTGAGTAAAGAATGTACTCCGGCGTAGAACGATTCCATTTTTGTTCCTAGTAAAGGGAGGATTTTTTAACATGTTTACTTTGTATATAGTTCGTTTCATATATTAATCCATTTATATTTATTATAAGCCTTATAGATTATATGGATTAATATATCATATATAGATGTTATATATAATTACTTATAGGCTCTTACACAGTCTATTATCTCTCCGTAATAATAATTCATATGTTCAATAAAATGGAATCTGTATTTCAGATATTTTCATGAATAAATATCTTCATAAGGAATAATAGGTTTCCCTATTCGTTGATATTTTGATACCTAAATCTTTTGGGTTCTTAGTTGTTCGGAATAAATCGTTCCATAATTTCACTATTGGTGAACAATCAATAGATGAAACTGTTGTATTATCAACTATTTCCCAACCTTAGTAAGAGGAGATTACCATGGATCCCTTAATTTCTGCTGCTTCCGTTATTGCTGCTGGATTATCTGTAGGGCTTGCTTCTATTGGACCCGGCGTTGGTCAGGGCACTGCTGCGGGCCAAGCTGTAGAAGGTATTGCGAGACAACCAGAAGCGGAAGGTAAAATACGGGGTACCTTACTGCTAAGTTTAGCTTTTATGGAAGCTTTAACTATTTATGGACTAGTTGTGGCCCTAGCACTTCTATTTGCAAATCCCTTTGTTTGATCCTGAAAACAAAGATCCCTACACCTCGTCATTACATTCTTCCTATACCTATACTTCGGTCATAGAGATTAATGATGCGCGCGGCAGGGAAGAGAGTAGATAGGGCAAGCAATTTTTTTTTTTTTTTATCCTTATATGAGACCTGGGACTAAGTATCCCAAATATTCTTATCCAGAACTAGATAGATAGGATCAAATAAGAAAAGAACAAGATTCTGTAGAACATATCCTTATCTATGAGGGGAGAACGTATGAAAAATGTAATGGATCCTTTCATTTCCTTGAGTTATTGGCCTTCTGCTGGGGGTTTCGGGTCAAATACCAATATTTTAGAAACAAATATAATAAATCCAAGTGTGGTGCTTAGTGTACTAATATATTTTGGAAAGGGAGTGTGTGCGAATTGTATATTCGAATAATATGGCTGGGCCCAACCAGCTGCACTTTGGAGTTTGGAGATAGAAAAGTGCATGATCTCTACGAATTACTTCCGAACAGGGAATAGCGAAGAACTATAGCATTTCGTAATTGATTGGGAGATGAACTCTTAGTTTATACCAACCAATGAGAGAGGACCATTAGAATGGTTAAAGCTGAACTGCTTGAAGTCTAAGCACAACTAACTGGGTACTCTTTCCACCGCTGTGTCAAGATGAGATGGATTCAAAGGCATAGTTGGAGATTGATCCGATATATAACATTCATATCAATGGAATAATCCATTTACTGAAAAATAGTCCCAATCTCCCATCCAAATTTAGTTCCAATGCTGAACCGACGACCTACACAGAACAGAAGGGAAATTATTCGATAAAACAAAAAGGAGGAGGCACAAATGAATTGGTTGAATGGAACGTATTGATTCCAATTTCATGGGAGAATAAAAGGAGAGAAAAGGGGAAACAACAAGAAAAACAACAACTTTATTGATAATTGCAAATCCCTTTTGCCGGAAGAGCCCTTCGAAGATCTCGGTCTTTTATAGATTGATTCTAATCTTCCGTAAACGGAACGGAAAGGGCAGGCTTGGTGTTTATGAGGGAAGGGAACGTATATGTTCCTGGGGAATAAAAAAAGAACTGAGCAGGAGAGCCGAATGAATTGAAAGATTCGTGTTCGGTTTGGGAAGAGATTATGAATTCATTAAATTTGTGAATAGATAATCTACTTTCATTAAGTAATCTATTAGATAACCGTAAACAGAAAATATTGAGTACTATTCAGAATTCGGAAGAACTATGTAAAGTAGCTATCGATCAGCTCGACAAAGCTCGGGTTCGCTTAAGGGAAGTGGAAAGGATAGCAAACGAAATCCGGGTAAATGGAGACTCCCAGATAGAACGAGAGAAAGAGGATCTCATCAAAGTTGCTTCTGAGAATTTGGAACAATTAGAGGATCCCAAGAATGAGACGGTTTACTCCGAACAGCAAAGAGTAATTGACCAGATCCGACAACAAGTTTCTCGCCAAGCTTTACGAAGAGCTATAGGAACTTTGAATAGTCGTTTGAATACTGAGTTACATTTACGTACGATCGATCACAATATTGGCCTGCTTAGAGCCATGATGAACACAAATAATTAGTTGTTATAGGTCCTATTTCTCAACAGATAATTAATGAGTGCTAATGGGAAATATTCGACTCGACGAAATTAGTAGTATTATACGAAAACAGATCGAACAATATAATAACGAAGTAAGAGTTGGTAATCTTGGCACCGTACTTCAAGTAGGAGATGGCATTGCTCGTATTCATGGTCTTGATGAAGTAATGGCAGGGGAATTATTGGAATTTGGAGATGGTACAGTAGGCATTGCCCTAAATTTGGAATCGGATAATGTTGGAGCTGTATTAATGGGTGATGGCTTGATGATACAAGAAGGCAGTTCTGTGAAAGCAACGGGAAAAATTGCTCAGGTACCAGTAAGTGATGCGTATTTGGGTCGTGTTGTAAATGCTCTAGCCCAACCCATTGATGGCAAGGGTCAAATTTCAGCTTCCGAATTTCGACTGATTGAATCTCCCGCTCCAGGTATTATATCAAGACGTTCCGTATATGAACCCCTTCAAACGGGACTTATTGCTATTGATTCTATGATTCCTATAGGACGTGGTCAGCGAGAATTAATTATTGGGGACAGACAGACCGGCAAGACAGCAGTAGCTACAGATACTATTCCTAATCAAAAGAGTCAAAATGTAATCTGTGTCTATGTAGCAATTGGTCAAAAAGCTTCTTCCGTGGCTCAGGTAGTTAATACATTCCAAGAACGTGGCGCAATGGAATATACCATTGTGGTAGCGGAAACTGCGGATTCTCCCGCTACATTACAATATCTCGCTCCTTATACAGGGGCAGCTTTGGCTGAATACTTCATGTATAAGAAACAACCTACTTCAATAATTTATGATGATCTCTCCAAACAGGCACAAGCTTATCGACAAATGTCTCTTCTATTAAGAAGACCACCTGGCCGAGAAGCTTATCCGGGAGATGTTTTCTATTTGCATTCCCGTCTCTTGGAAAGAGCAGCTAAATTAAGTTCTCAGTTAGGTGAGGGGAGTCTTACGGCTCTACCAATAGTTGAGACTCAAGCTGGAGATGTTTCAGCTTATATTCCCACTAATGCAATTTCAATTACCGATGGACAAATATTTTTATCGGCTGATCTATTCAATGCCGGGATCCGACCTGCTATTAATGTGGGTATTTCCGTATCTAGAGTAGGATCCGCGGCTCAGATAAAAGCTATGAAAAAGGTAGCTGGAAAATTGAAATTAGAGTTAGCTCAATTTGCAGAGTTGGAAGCCTTTGCACAATTTGCTTCCGATCTTGATAAAGCTACTCAAGATCAGTTGGCAAGGGGTCAACGATTACGTGAGTTGCTCAAACAATCTCAGTCGGCTCCTTTGAAAGTAGAAGAACAAATAGCTACTATTTATACCGGAACGAATGGATACCTAGATATATTAGAGATAGCACAGGTGAGAAAATTTCTCGTTCAGTTACGCGAGTATTTGATAAAGAATAAACCTCAGTTTGGAGAAATTATACGTTCTACTGGTACATTTACGGAAGAAGCAAAAGCTCTTCTGGAAGAGGCTCTTAAGGAACATACTGAACTTTTTTTACTTCAAGAACAAAAATGAATATTTTATCATTTGGCAGGACATTCGGAACAGGAAAAAGAGCTTAAGAATTTGTTCCAATACATTGCACAACAATTTTGAACAATTGAAGAGTCTTACGTCCAATAGGATTTGAACCTATACTGAAGGTTTAGAAGACCTCTGTCCTATCCATTAGACGATGGACGCTCTTTTTCTCTTTTTTCACTATCTTTGGCATATCCCGATCCACTTTTTGATTCACAATGAGATTAGGATAGGAAAAGAATAGAATCTATTTCATATTGAAATGGAAAATATATTTTGAATGAATTGTGAAATTATGTGATATGCTTAATCACTTTATATCTACCTATTCTATCTATATATATAGATAGAATAGGTAGATATCCGTTAGCGGGTAGCGGGAATCGAACCCGCATCGTTAGCTTGGAAGGCTAGGGGTTATAGTCGACATTGATTATTAAATGCCTCTAATTCAGAACCGAACATGAAAATTTCATGTCATTCGGCTCCTTCATGGGAGATAGAGGTATGAGGGAAGAAACGGAGTATTTATATAAAATCTTTAAGAGATTTTCATTTTTTTATCCTTCTTTTTTTTTTTTTCTTTTCTAATTAAACCCTAATTTCTTATCGTACCCATAGCATCTATGTCAGTTTCTTCTCTTTTCTCCCCTTCTATCTTTTTTTTTTAGTGAAGGGCCCCGAATCGTAGAATACTTACTCACTTTCTAGATGATCCCTATAGAAAGATCAATTTGAAAAGTTTCAAATGATCACAAATCTTTCTAATTACTTCGTTCCCTATTTCTACTGATTCCGATCCCCAGGAGAACAAATTCCACCGAGCTCGAACAAAATGCCGATAACCCAAGTAAACCAAAGTCATCGTTCTATAGCTATTTGGCTTCAACCTGGGGTCCTTCCATCCATAAGTTAAAGGTTTAGTCACGATGAAAAATATCTTTGGATCCCCATAGATCTGTTATTTCTCTAATTGGAAAGATTTATCTAACCTTTCAAACATTCTGTGTCGCTATCTTGGAACCAAAAATGTGTTTCTATTTAATCATTTAAGATCCAGATTACGAGAAGGTATGTTATTCCTGAACCAAGGTATTCATAGGGGAGGTTTTTAACCTATCTAGAAATAGAGCTTTAGATGGATCAGAGATCCATGTAAAAGATCCTTCAACTATTCAAGTTGATAATGTAACGAATCACACTTTTACCACTAAACTATACCCGCCACGATCCAATTGTAATATACGGATCGATCTTTTGTCCAACCAATAGGAAGACGAGGAGTTATCAACCTCCATTGAAAGTTTCTATCAATCATTACCTCGTTTTCATCATTACATGAATCTCCATCCCCGGAGATTCAATACTTGGGTAAATAGTATTTCATTCCCGGAGATGGCTCATTGTAATTATAAATTACCTTTGCGAACTGCTGATAAAACAATTACTAATGGACCCGATACAACCGTCAGAGTCAGAACAGTGAGCTGTGCAATAACCTCTAGATTCATTTCGTTTTCTTTCACCCCTATGATCCCATCGACTTGATGGATGTATGAATAAAATGTTGTCAAGATCAATCACTTTTCACACTTCTATTTTCTCTTCTCCTTCCCCATCTGTGTAGTTTCGATTAGGAAACTATAGCCTTGAGCAACTAATATCTTTACAATAGCCTTGAGCAACTGATATCTTTACAATAATACATAAAATAGATAGAGAGCCCATTGATGTATTTCAATATCTAGATAATCAAATTGGATACTGGAGAGAAATAAATGGACTAATCCGTTCCGTGTAACTCATTTATTCAAAATGATTGGAGAGGGAATGAAGAGATGATAGCTCAATTTGTGATAGCCTTTTTTCTTGCTTTTATAACAATGATTTTAGCGCTCAGATTAGGTAGAGCGCTGTATTATTGATTCCTGACTTTTCTTGGTTTGGCCTGGCCGGTGTGGCCAGGCCAATAAAAGAAAAGAATCTTTTTTAACGAAATGAACAATACGATTCGCCAGATTGGTTTTTATCTAACTGAATAATTGCTATATTCATTGTATTGTCGATACAATCCGTACATGCTATGGTATACATCTTCACTCCACCATTCATTTTGTTACATTCCATTTTGGAGAGATGGCTGAGCGGACCAAAGCGGCGGATTGCTAATCCGTAGTACGGATTATCCGTACCGAGGGTTCGAATCCCTCTCTCTCCGTTCGGTCACTATTGATCCTGAAAACGGATAACTTCGGATCTTTCTACGGAACGGAAAGGAGATATCGTTCATGGACGAACGGAAGGATGAATAGGGAGATCTAGTTTCCTCTTTTTTCGCAGGTTCATGGAATAATGAACAGGTATTTATGCGTTTTTTCAGTATAAATGGGACCAATCCCCACATTGTGTATTGGTACATACAAAAGATAAAATATCTTTGCTTATTCCTGCTATTATGTATGATTTGCTTCTCCCTGCTATTATGTATGAACAGAATTGTTTCGAACCTGTTCCATCATTAGCAATGTCCAAGTGAATATATGTTAACCTTCGAGATGATCCGGGGGTCTAGCTCGATAGCATGATCTATTCCAATCAAATGTGAGAAAGTTACATAGTGTCTACTTTTTCCGATAAAGGGGTGTTTTCATGGGTTTGCCTTGGTATCGCGTTCATACCGTCGTATTGAATGATCCTGGTCGGTTAATTTCTGTACATATAATGCATACAGCTCTAGTTGCTGGTTGGGCTGGTTCAATGGCTTTGTACGAATTAGCAGTTTTTGATCCATCCGATCCTGTTCTTGATCCAATGTGGAGACAAGGTATGTTTGTTATACCTTTTATGACTCGTTTGGGAATAAAGAATTCATGGAGTGGATGGAGCATCACCGGAGAAACTGTAACTAATCCTGGTATTTGGAGTTATGAAGGTGTGGCTGGGGCACATATCATGTTTTCTGGCCTGTGCTTTTTGGCAGCTATCTGGCATTGGGTATATTGGGATCTGGAACTATTCTGTGATGAACGTACGGGAAAACTTTGTTTAGATTTGCCAAAAATATTTGGAATTCATTTATTCCTCTCAGGAGTAGCTTGTTTCGGATTTGGAGCATTTCATGTAACGGGTTTGTATGGTCCTGGGATATGGGTGTCTGATCCTTATGGACTAACTGGAAAAATACAACCAGTGGATCCGGCATGGGGAGCTGAAGGTTTTGATCCTTTTGTTCCGGGAGGAATAGCTTCTCATCATATTGCAGCAGGTATATTGGGTATATTAGCAGGTCTATTCCATCTCAGTGTTCGTCCTCCCCAACGTTTATATATAGGATTACGCATGGGGAATATTGAAACGGTCCTATCCAGCAGTATTGCTGCTGTGTTTTTTGCAGCTTTCGTTGTTGCCGGAACCATGTGGTATGGCTCCGCAACTACTCCGGTCGAATTATTTGGTCCCACCCGTTACCAGTGGGATCAGGGATACTTCCAACAAGAAATAGATCGACGGGTTCGTGCCGGTCTGGCCGAAAATTTGAGCCTATCGGAAGCTTGGTCAAAAATTCCCGAGAAACTCGCTTTTTATGATTACATTGGTAATAATCCAGCTAAGGGAGGGTTATTCAGAGCAGGTGCAATGGACAATGGAGATGGAATAGCTGTTGGTTGGTTAGGACACCCTATCTTCAAAGATAAGGAGGGAAATGAGCTTTTTGTACGTCGTATGCCTACCTTTTTCGAAACATTTCCAGTAGTTCTGGTAGACAAAGAAGGAATTGTTAAAGCCGATGTTCCTTTTAGGAGGGCAGAATCAAAGTATAGTGTTGAACAAGTAGGTGTAACTGTTGAGTTCTATGGTGGTGGACTTGACAGGGTTAGTTTTGGTGATCCCGCTATAGTTAAAAAATATGCTAGACGCGCTCAATTAGGTGAAATTTTTGAATTAGATCGTGCTACTCTAAAATCCGATGGTGTTTTTCGTAGTAGTCCAAGGGGTTGGTTTACTTTTGGACATACTACATTTGCTCTCCTTTTCTTTTCTGGACACATTTGGCATGGTTCTAGAACCCTATTCAGAGATGTTTTTGCTGGTATCGACCCGGATTTGGATGCTCGAATAGAATTTGGAGCATTCCAAAAATTGGGAGATCCAACTACTAAGAGACAAGTGGTATGATATTGCTCCTATCTCTTCTCTAATCAATATTAGTACGAAAGCTATCTCCATAATTGTAAATTACGATCGAATCTATGGAAGCATTGGTTTATACATTCCTGTTGGTATCGACCCTAGGGATAATCTTTTTCGCTATTTTCTTCCGAGAACCACCCAAAGTTCCGACTAAAGGGGGAAAATAATTTTACTTCTCCAAATCCTCATTCTTTCTCTCCCATCAAAGAAAGAATGACCTTCCCCTATAGGGAAGGTCATTCTTTCTGTTAGTCCTCGTGATCCTCAAAAGGATCCCTAAGTTGTTCAGAGGGTTGCCCAAAGGCGGTGTATAGGGCATAACCAGTAAAGCTCACAAGTAAACAAGATATGGAGATGGCGACTAAGGTTGCAGTTTCCATTATTAGGTGATCCCAATATCATGGTATGTTTACGATATAATAACAAAGTTAACAGATCTCAACCAATGCAATAGTTTCTATGGCTACACAGACCATTGATGATACTTCCAAAATCGTGCCAAGACCAACCCTTGTAGGAAGGTCCTTAAAACCGCTTAATTCGGAATATGGTAAAGTAGCTCCTGGATGGGGAACTACTCCTCTTATGGGTTTTGCAATGGCTCTATTTGCAGTATTCCTATCTATTATCTTGGAGATTTATAATTCTTCCGTTTTATTGGATGGTATCCCGGTTAGTTGGGGCTAAAGGAACTCCAAAATCCGTCCGGCGAGCTCTTGAAGAAAAAAAAAAAAAAAAGAACTGAGAGATCCAAACCCAGATCAAATAGGGTCTTTTAGTTTTTAGCTTATCTTGTTCCAATAGTTTGATCGTGTAATTACTTTTCTATAAGGATTTTTGGAATATGGGTGTGCGACTTGTTGAAATCGATCCATATTTATAGTACAGAAGACCGATCTGTTATCTTCATCAAGATGGTCCTACCTCGTTGGATATTTAATTGATAGAATAGTGAATCTCTAGAGCACGAGGTCTATTATAGATATGTTCCAGGAAGATCTGAACTATGGTTTGTACCTATCATTTCCTCGTCACCAGGCTTCCAATAAATAAATTGAAAGATCTATCCCTCTTCATAATTATGCTGATTATGACCAAAGAATTCTATAGTTAGTATCTTTTTTCTCTTAGTTAGCATATTTCGTTGAGTGAGCGAAGATCAAAAGGTTATTACCCAGAGAACTTTTTGGGGATTTGATAAAATCATCGGGGTATAATCTAAATCTGAGGTTTGGATTGATTCATCTATTGAGATCTCGACAAGATAATTCCTATCGATCGTCTATATTAGTTCTTTTATAGGGAACTTATATTACACGAATAGGGTAAAAGATCGTTCAAAAGGCCTATAGTGATTTATCATAGGGATGAGCCGACTTGAAATTTTGGCACTATTTTTCATTTTGGCACTATAAAGTCTTCTAATAGAAATGCTGGATTGTTTCGAATCATCCTCATTTCCCCAGCCGGTCAGGCAACGAACCATCAAGTATCTCGATATTTTCCCAATTTATATTATATATTTGTGTCCAAAAGCATTTGTGTGTTCTTGTTTAAGCCGTATGAACAAAAATTTTCATGTACGGTTTTCAGAGGGGGAATTTTAGTTTACCTATCTCAATAAAGTATACGATTGGTTCGAAGAGCGTCTCGAGATTCAGGCGATTGCGGATGATATCACCAGTAAATATGTTCCTCCTCATGTCAATATATTTTATTGTCTAGGGGGGATCACACTTACCTGTTTTTTAGTACAAGTAGCTACTGGTTCTGCTATGACTTTTTACTATCGTCCAACCGTTACAGAAGCTTTTGCTTCTGTTCAATACCTAATGACCGAAGTTAACTTTGGTTGGCTAATCCGATCAATCCATCGATGGTCGGCAAGTATGATGGTTCTAATGATGATCTTGCACGTATTCCGTGTTTATCTCACAGGTGGATTTAAACAACCCCGTGAATTAACTTGGGTCACGGGTGTAATTTTGGGTGTGCTGACCGTATCTTTCGGTGTAACTGGTTATTCTTTGCCCTGGGATCAAATTGGTTATTGGGCAGTTAAAATTGTAACCGGTGTGCCCGAGGCTATTCCTGTAATAGGATCTCCTTTGGTAGAGTTATTACGCGGAAGTGTTAGTGTGGGTCAATCTACCTTGACTCGTTTTTATAGTTTACACACTTTCATATTACCCCTTCTTACTGCTGTATTTATGCCAATGCACTTTCTAATGATCCGTAAGCAAGGTATTCCAGGTCCTTTATAGAGAGAAAAGATAGATGAAAAATAACTATTCATAACTTATTGTTCCGAGTAACGACGGTAATATCTCATCGCCAGGAATATTTCTTATTATTAAATGGAAATATCCATAGAAAATAGAAAATATGGTCCTCGGATTTCTCCTTTCGATTTTGGAGTATTATTCATCCAATACAAACAAATAATTGGAGTAGATTCTCAGACGGAGAAGATGGATTATGGGAGTGTGTGACTTGAACTATTGATTAGGCCATGCAGATACTTTCTCCGATCTACCACATCAAAATTTCTGAGAAAAATGTGTCTCTGTCCCAATTTCCTTATCAGAAATAGGAAGTTTAGCACCTGGGTGGAAAAGCATCAGTCAGTTTTTTCCGTTCCAAGAGAATTATTTCTATGATCGAATCCGGATCAGGAAGGGCTCCGTGAGATCCGGTCAATGGGGTAATATTTTCATAGAATCAATAATTGGATCATATGACTTTATTTATCCTTTTCATAGTGTGAAAATGCATCCATTTTCCTTGCATCCATTTCGACGGAAAAAAACTATCGGAGTGAAAGAAGGGATCTAAGGAAGAAGAGAGGCCAGATCAATAACAAGTCAATACCTTGTATGTAAAAAAACTTTTTAAGTCTATTCGTGATAATAAACACAAATTACAAGGACTAAGATGGTCCAAAAAGCATATCGATCATGATCGAATTTGTGAGCTTACTTGGGTAATGAGCATTTAACTGGAATAATAAAATTACCAATGATGGATGATCATGAACATTATTAGTTCCTATTATTCCAATCCGTCTTCCATCACGAGAAAAATAAGTGATATATACTTCCTCCAGTTATTGTTCGAGCCGGATGATCAAAATTGGCATGTCCGGTTCTTTCGGGGGATAGATCTATCGAGATCTACTTATCCCAATAACAAAGAAACCTGACCTGAATGATCCTGTATTAAGGGCTAAATTAGCTAAAGGTATGGGACATAATTATTATGGAGAGCCTGCCTGGCCCAATGATCTTTTATATATTTTTCCAGTAGTAATTTTAGGTACTATTGCATGTACAGTAGGTTTAGCGGTTCTAGAACCATCAATGATTGGTGAACCAGCAAATCCATTTGCAACTCCTTTGGAGATATTGCCCGAATGGTATTTTTTCCCCGTATTCCAAATACTTCGTACAGTACCTAACAAATTATTAGGTGTCCTTTTAATGGCCTCAGTACCCGCGGGATCATTGACGGTGCCTTTTCTAGAGAATGTGAATCAATTTCAGAATCCATTTCGTCGTCCAGTAGCTACAACAGTATCCTTGATCGGTACTGCAGTAGCCCTTTGGTTAGGTATTGGGGCAGCGTTGCCTATTGATGAATCTTTAACTTTAGGTCTTTTCCAATTTGATCCAACTGTCGAATATAAAAATCTCTTCATTTTTTATTCATATATCTAGGGAGTAGTTTCTTTAAGACAAATTATATCTCCCTAGATATACCCATCTTGTCAGAGATTTATTTCAAATATTTTATGAAATAGAGATATGTCAAAGATTCTAAATGAAATTATTCTCATTACTCTCCAGAATAACTTGGGAAAGGAAATGAATGAAGAAATGGAATGTAATGGAACCTTTTAATGAACCTGAAACTAATTTCTGGGTAGATTAATTGCAAAACGTTTTCGTAGAACTTCCAATACCTGTTCGATAGATTCCTTGCCGAAGTGTTCAATTCTCATTAGATCTTCTCGACTATAATTTAAGAGATCCAATAATGTATGTATATTGGCTCTTCTGAGACAGTTATAGGTTCTGGGGGGTAACTCTAATTGGTCAATGAAAATATGTTGAAATGCAATTTTTTCTTTTGTTTCCCCCGTATCAGTAAATACGTGCGAAAGGGGGAAAGGAGGCATATTAGAAGACCCTTTTCTATTGTTCATTCCATCGATGTTCTGTTCTTCTCCATGCAGGAAGGGAATTAATAAGTCGATCAAATTTCGAGAAGCTTCGTAAAGTGCCTCTCTAGGAGTTAACCCCCCATTCGTCCATATTTCCAGGAAAAGGACTTCTCGTATTTCATTTCCGCTCCCATAGGAATGAATACTATAATTCGCATCGCGAACAGGCATAAAAACAGCATCTATAGGAAAAATTCCGTCCTGATAATTATTTGGACTATGTATAATATATCCGCGATTTTTTTCAATTCGTAATCTTATATCAAAAGTAATTGATTTAGTAAGTCTAGCTATATGTTGTGTAGTATCAATTATTTTAACAGAAGGTGGTAATATGATATCTTGAGCAGTTACATTTCTAGGTCCAACGATATAGATAGAAGCTTCTCGGATTCCGTACGAATCACTTCTAAGTACAATTTCTTTTAGATTCATCAAAATGTCATGTACCGATTCTTCAATACCTATTATCGCGGAATATTCATGTTTTATGTTATCCAATTTAACATGTGTGATACATGTTCCTTCTACTTCTCCAAGTAAAGCTCTTCGCATTGCGATGCCTATTGTATCGGCTCGACCCTTGCAGAGCGGGGATAGAGCAAAACGGCCATAATGAAGACGCTTACTGTATGCTCTGGATTCGAGGCACTTCCATCGTAGTGTCTGAATAGAGACTGAGATTTCATCTCGAATCATACCAAGATTATTTGATCAGATTATTAAATCATTTCTTTCTCTTGAAATTCATTCAATTCTTACACACGTCTCTTTTTGGGAGGTCTACATCCATTATGTGGCATAGGGGTTACGTCACGTACAAAACTTAATAGTATGCCACTTCTACGAATGGTTCGTAATGCTGTATCTCTCCCCCGACCAGGACCACTTATCATAACTTCTACTCGTTCCATACCCCGATCCATTAATGTACGAATAACATTTTCTGCTGCAGTCTGGGCAGCAAATGGTGTACCTCTCCTTGTGCCTTTGAATCCACAGGCACCGGCAGAAGACCAAGACAAAACTTGTCCCCGTACATCTGTAACAGTCACAATGGTATTGTTAAAACTTGCTTGAACGTGAATAACTCCTTTGAGTACTCGATGTTCATTCCTACGTGAACCAATTCTTCTTGTAGTTTTTGACATATTAATCATTATGAGTTCAGTTCGAAAAATGCATATCGAAATCTATTTTACCACTAGATCCGTTCATTGATATAGAGGAAGATTACCCCTGTTTTTGCTTATGTCTCGGATTGGAACAAATTATCATAACTCGTTTCCGTCTACGAATTGGTCGACATTTTCCACAAATTCTACGAATAGAAGCACGAATTTTCATATTTGTGACCCTCCAATTTGCTCATATTACATTCTGTTCCTTGAGAAAGAGAGTCTATTTAATCTATGATTCTCGATCCCCATCAGATGTTAAAAAGGTGATTCAATCGTTTGAAGATTTGTTGCTAAGTCTATATATTATACGTCCTTTGCTTAAATCATAAGCACTTAATTCGACCTTGACCCTATCTCCTGGTAGTATTCGTACGGAATTACGTCGAATCCTACCCGAAATATGAGTCAGAATCTGACATCCATTATCTGTCAGAACTCGAAACATACCGTTGGGGAGTGATTCAGTAACCAAACCTTCCGCATGGATCAGATTCTGTTTGTTCATCGAATCTCCTCCTCTTTTGATAAAAAAAATTGACTAACGTGCTTGGATGAAGATGAATGGTGTCTCGAACCAAACTTGCTCCGACTTTTCATACCATGGGGATATCTTACAGAATCAATATTTTTGGACAAAATTGAGATCAATTACCATACATAACATAATATTTCTCCTCCAATTTTTTTCTGTCGAGCTTCTCGATCCGTCAAAATTCCTTGGGAAGTAGAAAGAATTACGATCCCCATTCCACCTAGAACTTTTGGAATTTCTCGATAATTGGAATAAATCCTCGAACCAGGTTTGCTGGTACGCTTTGACGTGGTTATATATGTCCTTTCTTTCCTTCTCCGATATTTTGAAGTCGATATAAAAAAAGATTTTTGGCCTTCCTGATGTTCCCTAACATCTTCTATAAAACCTTCTCGTAAAAGGATCCTTACGATGTTCTTGCTAATATTAGTAGCTGTTACTCGAACCGTTCCTTTTCCTACCATGTCGGCGTTTCTTATAGAAGTAATTAGATTGGCAATAGTATCGTTACCCATGACGAAGGAATTCTTAGGAATTCCTGGTCTCGATATAAAAGGCATGTTCAATTTTCTTCGAGGAATATGCCTGAGGTGCAATGAATTGATCCATATACCATTTTATGAACTATCAGTAGAAGGTCTCTACAAGATTGATAAGTACTTATAAGACTTCGGGAGCCAATGAAACTATTTTTGTGAAATTCAATTGTCTCAATTCCTGAGCAACCGGACCAAAAACTCGAGTTCCTTTTGGATTTCCTTCCTGATCAATGACAACTGCTGCATTGTCATCAGATCGTATCATCATTCCATTGTCACGTTCAAGTTCTTTACAGGTGCGTACAACTACGGCTCTAACTACTTCTGATTTTTCCAGGGGCATGTTAGGTACTGCTTCTTTAATTATAGCAATGATAACATCACCTATATGAGCGGATTTACGATTACTTGCTCCTAGAACTCGAATACACATTATTTTTCGGGCTCCACTGTTATCCGCTATATTCAAATAAGTTTGAGACTGAATCATTTTTCCTCCAAAAGATTTGTTACTTCGGCGGATAACAAAAAAAAAAAAAAGAGAGAGAAGGGTTCTTATGAACTAATAATCTTTTTCCACCAGAAATAGCTCTTTCATTCTGTATGGGTTAAATAGTAACAAATTGAGTACGTATAGGCATTTTGTATGCAGCTATTCTAGCAGCTGCTCTAGCGACGGTTTCGGATACTCCGCCCATTTCATAAAGTATTCGACCTGGTCTGATGACAGATACCCAATATTCGGGAGATCCTTTCCCGGAACCCATACGTGTTTCCGCAGGTCTCATTGTAATAGGTTTGTCGGGAAATATACGTATCCATATTTTTCCGCCACGACGGGCATAACGAGTAATCGTTCTTCGTCCGGCTTCTATCTGCCCAGATGTGATCCAAGCCGGTTCAAGTGCTTGAAGAGCGAATCTACCGAAACAAATGCGATTGCCACGAGAAGATACTCCTTTCATTCTTCCCCTATGTTGTTTACGAAATTTTGTTCTTTTTGGGTTATAGTCGATGGTTTATAGTATTTTGATCCCATCTCTAATCCAGAACCGGACATGAAAGTTTCTTCTCATCCGGCTCCTTGTGAAGAATCTATATCAAATTGGACAATGTGTAGTTAGTTATTAGTTATATATAAATGAGTCTATATCTACGCATTACGCATATCATAAATAGAATCTAATTTATGGGACGAATAACTCTTTATTTCAATCCAACGAGACTCTTAATAAATAATTTCACAGGCGAATATGGACTCTTTCGGTATTTGCTCCATGGGGTCGACTTACTTATAGACTCCATCCAATGAGATTAATTCGTTTTTGGTTTATTTCGCCATCCTATCCAATGAATGATTAAGATTCCTATATGATCTTATGCAGTCATAGGTTCCATCGTTCCATAGCTTCTATCTAAATGCCCAGGTCTTACCTCTGCAATGGAGCTTTCTTTTCATCTGTTATGGAATCAATTTCCTTAGTTTCCATCGATCCGAAGCTCTTTCTCCTTCATAAACTGAATCCCTTCAATCTTCCTTGAATGAATCAGGATGATTCTTATGCTTTATCACACTGCTTTTCGGAGGGTAATTAATTAACCATACAATATTGGGAGAAGATTTCAATTCTCCTTCTTCTTTTTTTTTTTTTTTTTCTTTTTCCGCATTACCAAACACCTTTCTCGCTTCACGAAAGATCAAAATATCCTTTTTTCTCTCGTGGAAGAAAGTCTTTACGAGGTATATTTACCATAGTTATTGGATCTTGGCAATATGAAGCAATGAGTTAGTCTCTAGTTTCTTTATACCAGAGACCAATCCGTTCTTATTTCGAGTTCTCCATAACTCCGGAAAAGAATTAAAAGCTCGATTCCAACGAGTCGCACACTAAGCATAGCACGGTTCCAAAATGGTAAATCTAATTGATATTCGATCTGATAGAATTGATGATCCATGATCGGGCAGATTAGGAAAAAAACCAATTATTTCTAATCCTCTAAAATCCAAATTTTGATCCCTAAAACTCCATAGATGGTTTGAACCGGATAATAACAATAATCAATCCTAGCTCGAATTGTCTGTAGGGGAACCCTACCTCCCCTGTCCCATTCGACCCGGGCAATTTCCTTTCCGTCGAGACGTCCTGCGATTTGGATCTGAATACCTTCTACATCTTCCCGTTCAGCCAGTTCAATAGCTTTCTTCATTGTTTTTCTGAATGGAACTCTATTCTCTAGTTGTAGGGCAATATACTCCGCAAGAATATTAGGTTTTCTATAGGGTTTCGCAACTTTTTCTATAGCAATGTGAAGTTTTCGATCCACAGAATCAAGCATATTTAGTACATCGTTTCTTAATTTTTCAATTCCTTGGCCCCTACCTTCTATTAACAACAAGTTGGGAAATCCAATATAGATTTTGACCTGAATCAAATCGATCTTTCTGCGAATCTCTACACGTGCAATTCCTCCATAATTCGAGGAGCTCTTTATATGTGTTCGTACATAGTTTTCAATGCAAGTACGTATTTTCTGATCTTCTCGGAGATCTTTGGAATAATTCCTTTGTTGTGCGAACCAATGGGAACGATCATTTTGAGTTACACCCAGTCTAAAACCAAGTGGATTTATTTTCTGTGCCATATCTATCCTCTTTCTCGGGATTCTATTGACATAATGGGATCATTCGATCTGGAGATTTCTTCCAATACAATAGTTATATGACAAGTGGGTTTCTGTATTGGATAACCACGTCCCTGAGCTCTAGGTTGAACCCTTTTGAAAACAGTACCTTCATTCACTTCAACTCTACCGACAAGTAAATTGGCTTTGTTCAAACCCATATTGTGATTTGCATTCGCCGCCGCAGAATGAATTAATTGTGATATGGGATAACAGGCCCCATAAGGCATCAGTTCCAGTATCATAAGTGCTTGTCCATATGAACGACCACGAATTTGATTAATGACTCTACGTGCTTTATGAGCAGACATACGTATATTTTTCGCCAAAGCTCGTATCTTTGGACCTGAACTATTATTTCCCATTGACTTCACCCTCCCCAATGAATGACAAGTATCTCTCAATTAACGACGAGATTTCTTATCGTTTCTCGCATGTCCCTGAAAAAGTAAAGTAGGTGCAAATTCCCCCAATTTATGGTCTACCATACGATCTGTTACATAAATGGGTAAATGTTCCCTCCCATTATGAACAGCAATTGTATGACCGATCATTGCGGGTACAATGACAGATGCCCGGGACCAGGTCACTATTATCTTCTTTTCTTCCTTTATGTTTAGATTTTTAATTTTCCTCAATGAATGATTAGCCACAAAAGGATTTTTTTTCAGTGAACGTGCCATGATCAATTACCTTTCTTTCCTCTTTTTTTTTTTTTTATGGGTATCCAACCATTCTTACTCACGTCGACGAAGGATTGAAGCATCACTGTATCTATTCCTCTTCCGACTTTTCTTTCCAAGCGCACTATAGCCCCAGGGGGTCACGGGTTTTTTCCTGCCAATTGGGGTTCTTCCTTCCCCACCTCCATGAGGATGGTCTACAGGGTTCATAGCTACTCCTCTTACCTCAGAACGCTTACCCAACCAACGTTTAGCTCCGGCTTTACCGAAACTTCTATTCTTTGCATTGATATTACCCACTTGTCCAATTGTTGCTGAGCAGTTCTCAGATATTAAACGAACTTCTCCAGATGGTAATCTTAATGTGGCCGATCGATCTTCTTTTGCAATCAGTTCTGCTACAGCACCTGCCGCTCTAGCTAATTGTCCACCTTTTCCAAGTGTTATTTCTATATTATGTATAGCCGTGCCTAAGGGCATATTGGTTGAAGTAGACTCTTATTCCGATGAATAAAAATCCCTTCCCAAACTGTACAAGCCTCTCTCAGGGCATACAGCTTTCTGGATGTATATGAGATTTCACATATATCTCATAAATAGAATCGAGATGAGAAAGGGCATCTATTTTATTCTTTATGTCCCGATTTTCTACATCCTAAGTCTCTCTATTCCATCATCTGGCTTATATTCTTTATGTAGCATTCAGAATGAATGACTTTATCAAATTACGCTAATACTTTCGTATGTTATGGATAACGTAGGAGGCATATTAAACATCTTTTTCTATTCTCTCTCTTTCAACTTTTTGTCCTCTCCCCATCTTTTCCTTTTGGGAATTATTACCACTGTCCAGCTCCGAATCTGCCTCTGACCATCAGATCAAATGTGAGTAACTTGTCTTTTTCAAGGGTGCTTCCCATTTTGTTCATGCTTCGGACAAACAATCTGGTCCTCTCCATATTATCATATCTTCAGAACCAATGATCCGATATGAACAATTTTGGAATCCAATCACCTGCTGTCATTTATCCTCAGTTTCCCTTTGGGGTTCGTCCCGTAAAAGTATGCTAGTTGGATCAGTGATAGATTTATAGGTTTCGCTGTAAACCCAATCGGTTGCTTCCGATCACGTGAATTAATAATTCAAACCGCACTCAGAGGTAGGGCATTTCCTATTGATATAGAAGCTTTTGGACCAGAAAGAATAGTATCTCCAATCATGACCCCTCTGGGATGCAGAATATACATCTTATCACCATTCTTGTAGTGTACCTTGCAAATGTATGCACTTCTATTAGGGTCGTATTCTATGGTTACAATTTTTCCCGATATGTGTTCCTTATCCCGTCGAGAATCAATTTGACGATACAAACGCTTGTGACCTCCGCCCCTGTGTCTTACGGTAATAATTCCTCTTCCATTACGACCTTTCCCACAATGATGCTGTCCAGAGGTCAATTTCTTCTGCGGGTCAAACTGCACTCTTGCATCGAAATCTGATACGGATCTATTGCGTGTGTCCGGAGTTAAAATTCTATATGCACGGATGGCCATTTAGTTTCAATTTGAAAATCTTATTGTTCTGAAAAGAGTGGAATAGAATCACCGGTTTGAAGTGTAATAATCATACGTTTACAACGTATTGGATGTCCTATCATTGACCCTCTCTTTCTTCCTTTTTCAGGGAGGCGATAACTGTTCATAGCTATTACTTTAACATCGAAGAAATGCTCAATCCAATTTTTAATCTTTGTTTTGTTCGATTGCGAATCGACGTTAAAAGTATATTGATTCCTTTCTAATAGACGAATACTTTTCTCTGTAAGTACTGGATATTTCACCCCATCCATCAATTTTTTTCCCTCCCTTCGTTTTTTTCTATCTTTCTTTTCTTCTTTTTACCTTTTTTTCCCATAATGCCTGTAGCTATTATATCGAATCATATACAAATTTTATTATACAGATATATCATAGGCTAGTTAATGTTTGTTGTTATTCCTCATCCTTCTTCCCATTCCATAAATAATGGATATGGGCAGTTCCCCTGCATCCAGCAGGAATTGAACCCGCGAGTTCGCCAATTATGAGTTGGGCGCTTTAACCATTCAGCCATGGATGCTGGATAAAGATCATAAACATAGTCATTCTATAATATGAGTATAGACTCGGATCTTAAATTGGGTAGTTCGGGACCCAATCAAATTCTCTCATATTTGATTCATGTCAAGTATTATCAACAGACATTTGAGTAACATTTCATTAATTAGGATCATTACATGTTCGCTCCAGTTCTTGTTGTTCCTGATGTTGGAACAGTCTCCCTTTATCTATGGGCTATGAGTTCCAGTATATAGGGTATATCCGCATTTATAAAAGCTTAAGATCTCGTGCTTATTTTCATCGATCGTTGGTTCAGTTCATGCGTAGCGAAAAGGAGCATCGGAATGGTCTTTAGTGAGATTGATTATACAAACAAATGCCCGAACCAAAATATGTAGTTACCATGGGAGCATGTTCTATTACAGAGAAATGTTTGGTACAGATTATTTCTTATAGTACCGTTCGCGGAGTAGATAAGTTAATTCCTGCGGATGTCCATTCGCCGAGTTGCCCACTTGAACCAGAGGCTATTATAGATGTGCTATAACGCATTTCGGTTCGGACGGACTGAATAGATTCCGACTAGTATCGGAGCCAAATTCTTATCCATTCCATTCTATTCTTCCATATTCCCGGATATGGGATAGGGATGGATTAACGAATCCAAATATTTTATTGACGCATCAGATCAGAAATGATGTATCACGCACACACGATGTACGAGAACCAAAAGGAGGATCCGATTGATATTATACTAGAGCTTATAATAGATTCTATTCCCACCGTAATATCTTACCCTCCAAGTTCTTGATCCTACTTTTTTAGAGTATTGGGATCCAATTTGAACGGACAGGGAAGGACAATATGAGCAAAGAAGAGGGAGAGAACAGAATAGATTTATTAATCTATCTATTTTGATCAGGGTGTATCCGTATTTACATATAGATACGTATGTCAATATCCATGCAATGTATCCATATCCATCTATCTCTTCTATCTAGATGGATATGGATACATTGTTGACATCTTGCCAGGAACCAGATTTGAACTGGTGGCACGAGGATTTTCAGTCCTCTGCTCTACCAACTGAGCTATCCCGGCTCTTTCCTGTGGATCATCCTGGTACAGGGTTTTAACTCGTGTCAACTAAAAATAAGGAAGAAATGGATTTTTCCCAGTTTTTAGAATGATCTTTATTCTTTTCGATCTGGAAATAACTAATACGATAAAAAATCGACTGCGATCGAATAATTTCCAAATGATCACATCTATGTGGATCATATATGACAAAATGAATTGATCCACTGATCAACTCAACTTGTCATAAGATGGAAAGATTAATGTTCCCATTTCTTCTCTTCATGAATAAATAAACATGAATAAATGAAATAGTGAGGTCAAAGAGAAGTGAGAATGGATTTGAACTAACGGAATTGGATAAAATAGATCAGTCGTTCGGGAATGAACCTGGGTGGGGATAGAGGGACTTGAACCCTCACGGTCTATAAAGCCAACGGATTTTCCTTCTACTGCAATTTGCATTGTTGTTTACATTGACACGTAGAATTGGACTCTATCTTTATCCTCGTCCAATCATTTATTCCAAAAACTGATGCAACTCCCTATCTAGAGTAGATAAGTTCATAATTTGATTACTTAATGTAAAATTATTACTTCAACTCGAATCTGGCATCTATTTTACGAATAAAATGCTTGGAACAATTCAAGTTCTGATCGCGAGTTTTGTTTAATGTTATATAACATTCCTACTTTCGAGGTGTAAATAGAACGTTCTATAAATAGAGTATTGGACCCCAAATGAGATTCATTCGTTAGAATAGCTTCCATTGAGTCTCTGCACCTATCCCTTTCCTTAGGAGAAGGAGAGAAACCCTTTTCTCTATGAACCGGATTTGGCTCAGGATTACCCATTCAAAATATCCCAGGGTTCCCTGGATTTGGAAGCTATCACTTGGTAGGTTTCCATACCAAGGCTCAATTCGATCAAGTCCGTAGCGTCTACCAATTCCGCCATATCCCCTTCTCGGAGAACGAGATCATACCTTAATCTAATCCTATTATGTAATCTCCATCAGCGTTATTCATTGGATATTTGCTCAATATTGGGTGGAAGAAATATCCTCTCCTACTCCCCCTCTCTCGCCATCTCTATCTCTACCCCAATCGAATGTGACTGGGAATCATTATATTATTTCTGCATTTTCAATGCAATGTTATTATCCTCCTCTAGTCGATTTGGAATAGTGAGTCAAATTATCGATATCAATTGACCCTTCCTTACTTCCCTTTTCTGTCCTTTTAATCTACATTCAGGTGATGTTCCATTGTAATTGTAATCTGGATTGCGTCATTGAATCTGATTCGCGCTATAATTGTTAGGATTCCAAAAGAATCTACGGATCTCACGCCAATGAAATGAGGAGTTATATTCCATTGAGCCTGCTTAGCTCAGAGGTTAGAGCATCGCACTTGTAATGCGATGGTCATCGGTTCGATCCCGATAGCTGGCTCTTTTCCGTTCCTCTCATTTCCATAATCCACAAAGTTTAGGATCAAGATGGAATGGAGAATACTCTTCCGATCGTTCGTCGGGTCCGTCATGCCATGATCACTTACTCCCAACTAGGAACGGGATGAATTATTGGAGCTATTAGGATCTATAACAAATTTGAGAAAGATCTTCGTTCTTCATATAAAAGAATTCCAGTACTCGTACGGGTTATACTATTCTTTCTTCTTTCCAGCACTATTTGTTAATTGAATAAGGAGTTTCTATGTCCCGTTATCGGGGACCTCGTTTAAAAATAATACGTCGTCTGAAAACTTTACCAGGGCTCACTAGTAAAAGACCCAAATACAGAAATGATTCTATTAACCGGTCTTCTTCCAGGAAAATCTCTCAATATCGTATCCGGCTAGAAGAGAAACAGAAATTGCGTTTTCATTACGGACTAACGGAGCGACAATTACTTAAATATGTTCGTATAGCTAGAAGAGCCAAGGGATCAACGGGCCAGGTCCTATTGCAATTACTTGAAATGCGTTCGGATAATATTATTTTTCGATTGGGTATGGCTCCCACCATTCCCGGAGCTAGACAATTAGTTAATCATGGACATATCCGGGTCAATGACCATATGGTAGATATACCAAGTTACCCTTGCAAACCCCAAGATGTTATTACTATAAGAGATCAACAAAGATTGAGAGCTATAATTAGAAAGAATATAGATCTGTTCCAGAGAGATATATTGCCAAATCATTTGACTTTTAATTCGTTACAATATAAAGGATTCATCAATCAAATAATAGATAGTAAATGGATCAGTTTGAAGATTAATGAATTGCTGGTCGTAGAGTATTATTCCCGTCAAGCTTGAATCGAGAATGAAATGAAAAGGAGGGGTTGGGTTGCTGGACATTTGAAATTATGTTCTTCCCCCTTCTTTCGCCCCTCCCCGAAGGGGACATTTTATGATCCTTCCGTACGTTACCGTTACATTATAATCTTGTTATCCACGAGACTTTTATTGCTTCTTAAAATGGTCTTTACCTTTCCCATACCACGAACCAATGTTCGTTCTATTTTCTATATCACAAATAGAAGGAGATTGATCCCGGAATTAGGAGATCAGATCGTCTTATTGGGATTAAATAGATTGGAAAAACGATGGATTATAATCAAATAATAGGGCGAAAATACGGAAAGAGAGGGATTCGAACCCTCGGTAAGCAGAAGCCTACATAGCAGTTCCAATGCTACGCCTTGAACCGCTCGGCCATCTTTCCTATGAGATCCCTTAGTTCTAATTAATCAAATTAGTGAATAGCGAGTTACTTACGAATTCTTTTTGTTCAGGTACGATCAGTTCGAGCTTGTGGAAAGAAATAGATAATATAATGATTCAATCCTCCCCGGAAAGACGAAAAGACATTTTATAAAACTTTTTCCGATTTAAGGAAATCTTAAATAATCCTTGTGGATCTAAGGATCTTATTCGGATCGCCCAATCAATAATTTGATTGAGATTAACTGATCCATTCCATAGTATGATCATATATGGATCTGTAGTGATCGTCTTATCAATTCAATTGTATAAGAATGAATTCTTTGGCAATGATCCTGTGTCATGATGACCATATTTTTCATCGATATTGCTTTATCTATATCGATATGCGCACACAATTGTTGGGTAGGCATTGCATTCTCATTATGCAATGCTCGATCGTTTAACTCTTTCTTTGTTCGGATCATGATCGAACTGGACTTATCGAGTTCACCGAATCTAGTATTCTTTCAATACAAATCTATTTTCCATTATTATTCATCAATATTACTAATGAACAATTATTCAAAATATTCCCTATCTATTCCCATTTTAAAGAATCAATTGGAATATATAGAATGAGGACATATTTACGATTGTAAGGAAATACATTTTATGGTATTGTGCACCAGAAAAAATTTCGTTCATGGAATCATTTGCGTAAGGGAATGAAGGAAATTAGAAAACCTGTAATTGACTATGCCTAGATCTCAGAGAAATGACAATTTTATCGATAAGACCTTCACAATTGTAGCGGATATCTTATTGCGAATAATCCCGATGGCTCCGGGGGAGAAAGAAGCATTTACCTATTACAGAGATGGTGTGATTTGATATTTTTTCCGTTATTCCCTTTTTGGGAAAGAAAAGGTATTCGGGAATCAAAATTGGATCAAAGAAAACTTACGCTCAGTGAAGGTGAGTTCTGGAGATAGAACAATTCCTTCTGTCGTGTATCCCCGATCAATGCAACCTTAGATGCTTTCATCTTCTGAGGATTTAAGTACCGAGCGAAAGGTTACACCTATGCAATAGGCCTTGCTTGTATAATGGAACCTATCTGATAGGTGCGCATGAGGGGAGAGAGCACTACGTATGGAAATCGACAACACAAAAGCTTCGTTATAGCTCATATGCATTACCCTTTTCCGAGGGGTAGTGAGAATGGTTGGGACAACAAACATCCATCTCGTTTGTACTTCGGATACCCCTATCATTGAACCATCGGAGATTGTTGAAGTGACTAATCCCCGGAGAATACAGGGCGTTAAGAACAAAGAAACTGTTAGAGGTTCCATTCCTAATACTAAGATCCTTGGTTTTTGGAAAAGAATCTTTGCAAGAAGGATGGCTAGAGATTCATTGGAAATACACTAGCCCCTGTTAATTCATAATATTGGGTCAGAATCTTTTTTTTTTTTTTTAATTTCACGGATTACTCCCCGTATTACGTACTGTAAAGAAAGGAGGAGCCGTATGAGGTGGGAATCTCATGTACGGTTTTGAAGCGGAGATCATTTCAATGGAATGAACGACCGTAACGGATGTCAGCTCAATCGGAAGGGGAATATGCGGAAGCTTTACAAAATTATTATGAAGCTATGCGACCGGAAACTGACCCTTATGATCGAAGTTATATACTATATAATATAGGTCTTGTCCATACAAGTAATGGGGAACATACGAAGGCTTTGGAATATTATTTCCAGGCATTAGAACGGAACCCATCCTTACCACAAGCTCTTAATAATACGGCCTTGATCTGTCATTACGTGCGGCTATCTGTACCATAGAATAACTTAGTTAATAACTACTACGGGTAAGGACAAAAGAAAAGGCTTTCTACATATGCACCGTCCCAAGTAACGGTTTTTATCAGCTGTAGCAAAAAGAACATCTCTCATAGGAGCCCGAATATGAATAGATAGATAAAGCCTACGTATTCCATGGATAAAAAATTGAATTGATGATGGAAGCACCATAAAGATCAATTATTGAAAGAAGGTTCGGGCTGATACGATCAAATCTGCTCATTGACAAGAATCAGGAATCAACTTATGTAATAGAGTCGATCTACTAAGCTATTGAGCAGCGGTGTAGCATCAGATCCTAAAGATGTGAAGTACTCCGGACGGAAAGTACTCTTCAAAAATTCTATACGGAACTGAGATAGTTATCTTGCAAAAAGACTTTGATTTGGATGATCAATCTGAAGTATATCTCTTCCTATACTTCATCTTTTTGAGGGTAGGAGAAAAGATAGAACCTGATCATTTAATTGATTGGAAGTGAAATCAGAAACTTATGTCATTGACTTTTTCTGGTCCTTTGGTTAATCTTAAATCCCAATGAATAATTTCAAATTCAATAATATTTTGGAAATTAGGGTAGAGGACTAAAGAATAGTTGATTGAGCCGTATGAGGTAGGAAACTCTCAAGTACGGTTCTAAGGGAAGAAAACTTTTCCAAGTTGACCTATCCCGACCGAGGAGAACAGGCCATTCGACAAGGAGATCCTGAAACTGCGGAGGCTTGGTTCGATCAAGCTGCTGAGTATTGGGAACAAGCTATAGCACTTGCTCCAGGCAATTACATCGAAGCACAAAATTGGTTAAAGATTACAGGACGTTTTGGAGAATGATAATTTCTATTAAAAGGAAATCGTTTTCATTATTGAATATATTATTTTCTCGGAATCAATGGAATTGTTCCAGAATATTACCCAAAATGAGATTCTATTCTGTCGACATCTCATAGGAATATATTGACAATATAAAAAAAAAATACCTTATTCTGTTTCTGAATTGTTAATGGATCTTCTTAATAGGGGTAAAATCCATTCGTAGATGTCTTTCATTAATGATCCGTTATAAAGATTTATAACGGATGGATGGTCTTTGATATGGGACGAGGAGTAAAAATAGATGGATAAAAATATATATATCCGTATATATATTTTTATCCATCTAGAAACAATGTAATAATAACCGATAAATATTTTTTGAAATTACACGGAAAAAAGCTGTTTCCGGGTCTTAACAGCCCACGGTCCATTGGGCACCTCGGAAATATGTCATAATAAATATGAACACCTGCCTCAGATCGACTCCCGTATCATAATCGCTCCAGTCATAAACTAGAAAATAAGGGGAGAACCGAGTTAAGATATCTCTCTCGGAAGTTCACTAATTCCTATTGGCAGGTTTCTTCTTATTAATGTCCCATCCGGAAAGGAGGAGAATTCAATGATCATTCGTTCACCGGAACCAGAAGTAAAGATCTTAGTGGAGAGGGATCCTGTAAAAACCTCTTTTGAAAAATGGGCCAAACCTGGGCATTTCTCAAAGACGCTAAGTAAGGGCCCTGATACTACCACTTGGATCTGGAACTTACATGCTGATGCTCACGATTTTGATAGTCATACCAATGATTTGGAAGAGATTTCTCGCAAAGTATTTAGCGCTCATTTTGGTCAACTAGCCATCATCTTTATTTGGCTAAGTGGGATGTACTATCATGGCGCTCGTTTCTCCAATTATGAAGCATGGTTGGGTGATCCCACTCACATCAAACCCAGTGCCCAAGTAGTTTGGCCCATAGTAGGTCAAGAAATATTGAATGGGGATGTAGGTGGAGGTTTTCGAGGGATACAAATAACTTCTGGGTTCTTCCAGCTTTGGCGAGCATCTGGAATAACCAGTGAATTACAACTTTACTGCACTGCAATTGGTGCATTGATCTGTGCAGCGTTAATGCTTTTTGCTGGTTGGTTCCATTATCACAAAGCTGCCCCAAAATTGATTTGGTTCCAAGATGTAGAATCCATGTTGAACCATCATTTAGCAGGGTTACTAGGACTTGGGTCTCTAGGTTGGGCTGGACACCAAATCCACGTTTCTTTACCCATTAACCAACTTCTAGACGCTGGAGTGGATCCTAAAGAGATACCACTTCCTCATGAATTTATTTTGAATCGCGATCTTATGGCTCAACTTTATCCCAGTTTTGATGAGGGATTGACCCCATTTTTCACCCTTAATTGGTCAGAATATTCAGACTTTTTGACTTTTCGTGGAGGATTAAATCCAGTAACGGGGGGTCTGTGGCTGACCGATACTGCGCATCATCATTTGGCTATTGCAATTCTTTTCCTGATAGCCGGTCATATGTATAGGACCAATTGGATCATTGGACATAGCATCAAGGACATTTTAGAAGCTCATAAAGGTCCATTTACGGGGGAAGGCCATAAAGGCCTTTACGAGATCTTAACTACCTCATGGCATGCTCAATTAGCTATTAACCTAGCTCTTTTAGGATCTTTAACTATTGTCGTAGCTCACCACATGTATGCGATGCCCCCCTATCCATACTTAGCTATTGACTATGGTACCCAACTCTCTCTGTTCACACATCATATGTGGATTGGTGGATTTATCATAGTTGGCGCTGCTGCACATGCAGCGATTTTTATGGTAAGAGACTATGACCCAACTACTCAATACAACAATTTATTAGATCGCGTTCTTAGACATCGTGATGCAATTATATCACACCTCAACTGGGTATGTATATTCTTAGGCTTCCATAGTTTTGGTCTGTATATTCATAATGATACTATGAGCGCTCCAGGACGTCCTCAAGATATGTTCTCAGATACTGCTATACAATTACAACCTATCTTTGCTCAATGGATACAAAACACCCATGCTTCAGCACCCGGTTCAACAGCTCCTGGTGCAACAGCGAGTACCAGCTTAACCTGGGGAGGTGGTGATTTGGTGACAGTAGGTTCCAAGGTGGCTTTGTTACCAATTCCATTGGGAACCGCAGATTTTTTGGTACATCACATTCATGCATTTACTATCCATGTGACTGTTTTAATCCTACTTAAAGGTGTTCTATTCGCCCGCAGCTCCCGTTTAATACCCGATAAAGCGAATCTTGGTTTTCGCTTTCCTTGCGATGGACCTGGGAGAGGAGGAACATGTCAAGTATCTGCCTGGGATCATGTTTTCCTTGGTTTATTTTGGATGTACAATGCAATTTCGGTAGTAATATTCCATTTCAGCTGGAAAATGCAGTCCGATGTTTGGGGTAGTATAAGTGATCAGGGAGTGGTAACTCATATCACGGGAGGAAACTTTGCACAGAGTTCCATTACGATTAACGGGTGGCTCCGTGACTTTCTCTGGGCACAAGCCTCTCAAGTGATTCAATCTTATGGTTCTTCATTATCTGCATATGGTCTTTTATTTTTAGGTGCTCATTTTGTTTGGGCCTTTAGTTTAATGTTCTTATTCAGCGGCCGTGGGTACTGGCAAGAACTGATTGAATCTATCGTTTGGGCCCATAACAAATTGAAGGTTGCTCCTGCTATCCAGCCCAGAGCCTTGAGCATTGTACAGGGACGTGCTGTAGGAGTAGCTCATTACCTTCTGGGTGGAATCGTCACAACATGGGCGTTCTTCCTGGCAAGAATTATTGCAGTAGGATAATGGTTAGGAGGATTTGAAAAGCATTATGGCATCAAGATTTCCAAAGTTCAGCCAAGGCTTGGCCCAGGACCCAACTACTCGTCGTATTTGGTTCGGTATTGCAACCGCACATGACTTCGAGAGTCATGATGATATTACCGAAGAACGCCTTTATCATAAAATTTTTGCTTCCCACTTTGGTCAGTTGGCAATAATATTTCTGTGGACCTCTGGTAATTTGTTCCATGTGGCTTGGCAAGGCAATTTTGAAGCATGGGTACGCGATCCCTTACATGTAAGACCCATTGCTCATGCAATTTGGGATCCTCATTTTGGTCAACCAGCTATAGAAGCCTTTACCCGAGGAGGTGCTCCCGGTCCAGTCAATATTGCTTATTCCGGTGTTTATCAGTGGTGGTATACAATCGGCTTACGCACTAACGAAGATCTTTATGCCGGAGCTCTTTTCTTGCTATTTGTTTCTGCCATCTTTTTAATAGCGGGTAGGTTACATTTACAACCTAAATGGAGACCAAGTGTTTCATGGTTCAAAAATGCCGAATCCCGTCTAAATCATCATTTGTCAGGACTCTTCGGAGTAAGTTCTCTAGCTTGGACAGGGCATTTAGTTCATGTTGCTATTCCTGAATCAAGGGGAGAGCACGTCAGATGGAATAATTTTTTGGATGTATTACCACATCCCCAAGGTTTAGAACCGCTTTTCACGGGTCAGTGGAATCTTTATGCTCAAAATCCTGATTCCAGTAGTCACTTATTCGGTACCTCTAAAGGGGCGGGAACTGCTATTCTAACTCTTCTCGGAGGATTCCATCCACAAACTCAAAGTTTATGGCTGACTGATATGGCTCATCATCATTTAGCTATTGCATTTGTTTTTTCAATTGCTGGTCATATGTATAGAACCAACTTTGGCATTGGTCACAGTATAGAAGATATTTTGGAGGCACATGTTCCTCCAGGAGGCCGCTTAGGACGCGGACATAAGGGTCTTTATAACACAATCAATAATTCTCTTCATTTTCAATTGGGTCTTGCTTTAGCTTCTTTGGGGGTTATAACTTCCTTGGTAGCTCAACACATGTATTCTTTACCCGCTTATGCATTCATAGCACAAGACTTCACCACCCAAGCTGCATTATATACTCATCATCAATATATTGCCGGGTTCATTATGACAGGGGCCTTTGCTCATGGAGCTATATTCCTCATTAGGGATTATAATCCGGAACAAAATAAGGATAATGTATTGGCGAGAATGTTGGAGCAGAAGGAAGCTATAATATCTCATCTTAGTTGGGTTAGTTTATTACTAGGTTTCCATACCTTGGGACTTTATGTTCATAATGATGTTATGCTTGCTTTCGGTACTCCAGAAAAACAAATATTGATCGAGCCCATATTTGCTCAGTGGATACAATCTGCTCATGGTAAGACCTTATATGGTTTCGATGTACTCCTGTCTTCGACAAGTGGTCCAGCATTCGAGGCAGGTAAGAGCATATGGTTACCTGGTTGGTTAAATGCTATTAATGATAATAATAATTCATTGTTCTTAACAATCGGTCCTGGAGATTTTTTGGTTCATCATGCTATTGCTCTAGGTTTGCATACAACTACATTGATCCTAGTTAAAGGTGCTTTGGATGCACGTGGTTCCAAGCTAATGCCAGATAAGAAAGATTTTGGTTATAGTTTTCCTTGCGATGGTCCGGGACGGGGTGGTACTTGCGATATCTCGGCCTGGGATGCTTTTTATTTGGCAGTTTTCTGGATGTTGAATACTATTGGATGGGTTACTTTCTATTGGCATTGGAAGCATATAACGTTATGGCAGGGTAATGTAGCGCAATTTAATGAGTCTTCCACTTATTTAATGGGATGGTTAAGAGATTATCTATGGTTAAATTCTTCACAACTTATTAATGGATACAATCCTTTCGGTATGAACAGTTTATCTGTTTGGGCATGGATGTTCTTATTCGGGCATCTTGTTTGGGCTACTGGATTTATGTTTCTGATTTCCTGGCGTGGATATTGGCAGGAATTGATCGAAACTCTTGCATGGGCCCATGAACGCACACCTTTTGCTAATTTAGTTCGATGGAGAGACAAGCCGGTAGCTCTTTCCATTGTTCAAGCACGATTAGTTGGATTAGCTCACTTTTCCGTAGGTTATATATTCACTTATGCAGCTTTTTTAATTGCCTCTACATCAGGTAAATTTGGTTAATTCTTCTTCATCAATTTAATAAGTGAATGGGATATTTTTGTATAAATGACAATACCGCACAGAGAAAAAGTAATCAACGTAATATTTATCCATCTCAAATCTGATCTATATTTTGATTCCTGGTAGGTAATAGTACCGACTGAACTATTATGGCGAGAAAGAGTCTCATTCAGAGAGAAAAGAAAAGACAAGCACTGGAACGAAAATATCATTTGATTCGTAAATCTTTGGAGGATGAAAGCAAAGTTTCATCATTGGATGACAAATGGGAAATTCATAGAAAATTGCAATCTTCACCACGTAATAGTGCACCTACACGTCTCCATCGACGTTGTTCTTCGACTGGAAGACCTAGAGCCAACTATCGAGACTTTGGATTGTCCGGACACGTACTCCGTGAGATGGCCCACGCATGTTTATTGCCCGGGATAAAAAAATCGAGTTGGTAGGAAAAAGAAAAAAGTGATTGAAGTTTATTGTTATAATGGAAAACTACCCCTACCCCTGGGATAGGGGTAGTATATTCCATGATTGTTTGATGTACCCATCTATTCTGCTTATGATATAAATCAATGGTGCGGAGTAGAGTAGTCTGGTAGCTCGCAAGGCTCATAACCTTGAGGTCACGGGTTCAAATCCTGTCTCCGCCAGACCAGAACATAAGAAGTATTTTGGTCCGGAAAGAATTACTCCCTCACTTTATAAAGTGATTACTCTTTCATTATCACTTTTTTACTTTAATGAAAAGTGAGGAAAAGATACGATCAATACATGAACTATTCATTTTCATATTCCATGTAACGGGCGGGTAGCGGGGATCGAACCCGCATCTTCTCCTTGGCAAGGAGAAATTTTACCATTCAACCATACCCGCATTTTATTCGTTATGAATATATATATATTCATAAAATTGAAACATCATTTTGAAAATACATATATGTTCAATCCCATTCGTAAGTAGATACCATTTATTAATGGTCCAATTATTAATTCATTTACGAAAAACCCCTCCCTTGAGCACCTTCATTGGGTTCCTTGGACCTTAAGGGAAAAGGAAGGTCCTTAAGAATAACTATAAAAAAGCCCTTCGGGAGGGGGGGGGGTTTGAACCTAAAACATCTAGAACAGATCTGAGATATGAAAGAATTAAGGATACCTACAAAAAGGACTGATCCGATCCATAATGATACACCCGAAAATACAACATTTTTGCTACTTGACCAACCATCAGGAGAGGCAAGTGCAACAGGTACACCAATCACTGGTAAAAATGAAATAGCAATTAATGCAAACACAGCTGATTGGAAAGCAATAGTCATGGTTGTGATCTTACAAGCTCCCAACAGATTGAATAGACTATACCATCCGATCCCCAATTTTAAATTCTGATCAAATGCACTACGAAAAGGATTTTACCAGAAATTGATCGAGCTTTTCAAACTTTTTTTCCATTCCAGATGATAATGAGAAATCATCATATGTCACAGGTATGGTTGGTCTCGTCCCTTATGCTTATAGTTAGGTATTATCTGAAGGGGTAGAATAGAAGTTGTCTCCGGGAGAGATGGCCGAGTGGTTGATGGCTCCGGTCTTGAAAACCGGTATAGTAAAAAAACTATCGAGGGTTCGAATCCCTCTCTCTCCTGTTTTTTTTTCAACAATCGCATTAATTATATTAGTCCGGTCCAGTAAAAAAAAAAAAAAAAGAGAATAGCTCGGCTGGATATAGCCGAGCTAGAAGGATCCAGTTGGAAAGAGAGTATTTGAAAATACTCCTATCCCTCCGATATGGGAGATGGATGTAATGAAATTGAATTGATTTCTCTTCCATCTGGTTCTATTTCTTGTTTCAGTTAAGAGGAGTCATGGAAAGGACAGGTTCGAAATCACGATCAATTCCTTTTTCAAATCCTGCTGCAGCTGCACGAGCCCTTCCCGCATGCCACAAATGACCTATGAACAAGAAAAATCCTAAAACGAAATGGGAGGTGGATAACCAACTTCGGGGAGAGACATAATTCACCGCATTGATTTCGGTAGCTACACCACCCACAGAATTTGAAGAACCTAAAGGAGCATGAGTCATATATTCTGCCGAACGTCGTTCCTGCCAAGGCTGTATGTCCTTTCTCAACTTGCTCAGGTCCAAACCATTAGGGCCCCTTAGGGGTTCCAACCAGGGAGCACGGAGATCCCAAAAACGCATCGTTTCCCCTCCAAAGATAATTTCTCCAGTCGGAGAACGCATAAGGTATTTACCTAAACCAGTAGGTCCTTGGGCAGACCCCACACTAGCTCCAAGACGTTGGTCTCTAACTAGAAAAGTAAACGCTTGAGCTTGAGAGGCTTCTGGGCCGGTGGGCCCATAGAATTCACTAGGATAAGCTGTGTTGTTGAACCAAACGAAACAACAAGCAATAAAACCAAAGACAGATAGAGCCGCTAAACTATAGGACAAATAAGCTTCTCCGGACCATACGAATGCACGGCGAGCCCATGCAAAAGGTTTGGTTAAGATATGCCAGATACCACCGAAGATACAAATGGAACCTAACCATACATGTCCTCCAATTATATCTTCTAGATTGTCCACGCTAACGATCCATCCCTCTCCTCCGAAAGGAGATTTCAGTAAATAACCAAATATAGCACTTGGGTTAAGAGTCGGGTTCGTAATTTTTCTTACATCTCCACCGCCGGGAGCCCAGGTATCGTATACACCTCCGAAATACAAAGCCTTGAGCACTAGAAGAAAAGCACCAGCACCTAGCAAGATTAGGTGAATACCCAAAATTGTGGTCATTTTGTTTCTATCTTTCCATACATAGCCAAAGAATGGAAAAGATTCTTCTAAAGTTTCGGGTCCTATAAGTGCATGATAAATACCACCAAAACCTAAAACCGCAGAAGATATTAAGTGAAGTACCCCAGATACAAAATATGGAAAAGTGTCCACGATTTCCCCACCAGGACCGACTCCCCATCCTAGAGTAGCTAGATGGGGAAGTAAAATCAATCCTTGTTCATACATAGGCTTTTCCGGTACGAAATGAGCCACTTCGAATAGGTTCATTGCTCCGGCCCAGAATACAATTAATCCGGCATGAGCCACGTGAGCCCCAAGCAATTTACCAGACAAATTAATAAGTCGGGCATTACCGGCCCACCAAGCGAAACCAGTGGTTTCTTGATCACGACCAGCTAAAGCTATAGTTCCATTAAAGAGCGTTTCCACGGGGTAGGACCTCCTCAGGGAATATAAGGTTTTCATGAGGCTGATCTTGAGCCGCCATCCAAGCACGAATACCTTCGTTCAGGAGAATATTTTTTGTGTAGAAAGTCTCAGATTCAGGATCTTCTGCTGCACGGATCTCCTGGGAAACAAAATCATAGGCACGTAAGTTTAGAGCTAGACCAACTACTCCAATGGCACTCATCCATAAACCGGTCACTGGCACAAATAACATGAAGAAATGTAACCAACGTTTATTGGAAAAAGCAACCCCAAAAATCTGGGACCAGAAACGGTTAGCAGTGACCATGGAATAGGTCTCTTCAGCTTGAGTCGGGTTAAAAGCACGGAACGTATTTGCACCATCACCATCTTCAAATAAAGTATTTTCCACGGTAGCACCATGAATAGCACATAGAAGAGCAGCACCCAATACTCCGGCAACTCCCATCATATGAAATGGATTCAAGGTCCAATTATGAAAACCTTGAAAGAAAAGGATAAATCGGAAAATAGCTGCTACACCAAAACTAGGTGCGAAAAACCAACCGGACTGACCCAATGGATAGATCAAAAATACAGAAACAAAGACAGCAATTGGAGCCGAGAATGCAATTGCATTATAAGGTCGCAATTGTACAGATCGAGCAAGTTCAAATTGACGTAACATGAAACCTATTAGAGCAAAAGCACCATGAAGAGCAACGAAGGTCCATAGACCACCTAATTGACACCAACGAGTAAAATCTCCTTGTGCTTCAGGACCCCATAATAGCAACAGAGAATGCGCTAAACTATTAGCAGGAGTAGAAACTGCGGCAGTTAGGAAATTACAACCTTCCAGATAGGAACTGGCCAATCCGTGAGTATACCATGAAGTCACAAAGGTTGTACCCGTGAACCATCCACCTAAGGCAAAATAGGCACAAGGAAAGAGCAATAGACCAGACCAACCCACAAAAACGAAACGGTCTCTGCGTAGCCAGTCATCCATAGTATCAAATAAAGTTTTTTCTTCTTTAGAAGACTTTCCAAGGGCTATAGTCATAGCGATCCTCCTATTTCACTATTTCGACCATTTCCGAG